TATAACATCAAAAAATAATTTAATAATTAAAGAAGTATTTCAAAGGGGTTATTAAGGAAAACTAAGGCAAATTTATAAAAAAGGAGGTTTAAAACCAAAAGCTTCAAGAAATAAATTAATATTTATTTTTCTTTATGAAAAAAGCGATCCTAAGGTAAACCTTGCGTAATTAATTACTTCCTGAAGTAAAACATTTTATTAGGGAAAGGAAAGGAAATCAACCGAGACTCCGAAAGTAATGGTGAGTGAAATCGGATTAGCCTAAATTAAAAAGTAAATTGAATAACTTAAAACCTTTATTAAAAAGTGACAAAACACTTACTTTAAAGGTGTATAAGTTAGCATAGAAGTTTAATTAACAAGCTTTAACTAACACAAATTAGTGAGAGTCTCTTAAATAAATACAATGCTCTACAGAAGGTCAAAAACTATAAGTCCTGTAGATTTATTTTTTAATTAAACAGAATAATAAATTAGTAATTATAAATTCTAATATTTATTCAAAGTATAAAGTACGATGAGAGAAAACTTGTCGGAATATAGGGGAACCATCCTCTAAGGCTAAGTATTATAAATTTAGCGATAGTGAAAAAGTACTGTAAAGGAAAAGTTTGAAAAGCGAGTGGTATACAAAAAGTGATTTAATAAAAAGAAATATTAAAGTTAAAATCTATTAATGATTAGTATTCTTTTTATTAATGAATCGGTGAAATAGATCATGAATTAGTAACTCTATAAGCAGTCGAAATTCTACTTTAAAGCATAAAAGATCAATGAATGACGGCGTACCTTTTGCATAATGGGTCAGCAAGTTAATAGGAGTAGCAAGGTTAAAAGCCCTAGCGAAAGCGACTGGACTATAATTATACAAATCTCTCTTTGTTCCTGTCTCCTCATTTTCTCCTATCCCTCCTCTAGCTACGCACTCTCAGGCGAAAGCAGGTAAGGAAGTGGGTAGAGGTAAGGTAGAGGAAGAGGTAATTAGGAATTGAGGCCAATTTTATAATTAAAATAGTGATGGATAAGTTACTTCTATTAGACCCGAAGCCAGGTGATCTTACCAAGACCAGATTATAATGGATCGAACGGGTGAATGTTGCATAATTCTCCGATGAGTCTTGGTAAGCGGTGAAATGCCAATCTGACCTGGTGCTAGCTGGTTTTCTACCGAAACATATTTAAGTATGACGTCTACACAAAATTTATGGAGGTACAGCAAGGCAATTCCCAACAAGTTTAAGGGTTGTGATAATATCTTTATTTCTGTATTTAACAAAATACTAAAATAATGGTCACATCGTCCTTTTAGGCGTTTAGGTTGCGGGGACCTCGAAAATCTTACCTATGGAAGCGAATCTCGGAATTACATAAATTGATGGTAGATATTCAGACTACTCATGCTAAGTTGGGTAGTCGAGACGGAAACAGCCGAGAACACTGATCAAGGTCCCAAATGATTGTTAAGTGAAATTAAGGACGTAGCAATATCGTATACAGCTGTGAAGTGAGCCTGGTAGTCGCTACTTATAATGAACGTACGTAACAACGCATCAGCAGTCTAGATAGTAGCGCCGAAAATTTAACGGGTCTTAAACAATCAACCGATATCGTGTTGGTTAAGAATAATAATAGTATCTTGTTTAACCTCCTTACTTAATTGTATAATGTTAATAGGATAATTTATTCTTAATCTAGGTAGTAGAACATTCAGTCAAACTAATAATAAAACAGTGTTTCATTGTTTTTTAGGTTACTGAAGAGAGAATGCTGACATGAGTAACGTAAAAAGAAGTTATAATACTTCTCGCCGAATACGAAAGGGTTGCAAATTGGAAAGGTTAATCCGTTTTGTGTGAATGCGGCCTCTAAGGTCCAAAACCAAAGTTTTGGCTGATGAGTATATAATAGAAAGTCCTTTATTTAAATATAATGGACCAGGAAATTAATATTTACAAAGTAATTTACATTTAATTTTTCTCATACATCTGTAACTCCTTCTTTCTATCCTTTAGGATAATCCTTTAGGGTAAAGAGGTAGGAGCTACCTATTGATGGAAATGAGTAAGTGTTATTACTTAAAATTATATCTATTTAAATATAGAAATTTATTTAACTTAAATATAATTTATCAAACTACCGTACCCTAAACCGACACAGGTTCGTAGGTAGAGTATACTAAGGCGTAGAGCTAAAAGTTGTTAAGGAACTCGGCAAGTTCACCTCATAAGTTTGACGAAAAGAGGGACCGCATATTTGTTAATTCTATTTAATAGTACCCTCTTCTTCTCTCCTCTATTCCCTTACCCAGCACATCCTATCCTTTAGGGTACAGATGTAAAGGTAGGGATTACGGATTTAGGACTTAAGGGAGGATAGGATTATTAAATTTAATAAAAATAAGGCGGTGGCACAGAATCGGAGGCCCCGACTGTTTACTAAAAACACAACACAGTGCAATCATTAATATGATAGTATACTGTGTGAAATTTGCCCGATGCCATTAATATAAGAGCGGTCATGGTAAACTGTGACTAATCGAAAATCTGGTTAATAGCGGTCTTAACTATGAGGATCCTAAGGTAGCAAAATAAGTTGGCCATTAAATGTGGTCCGGTATCAATAATGTAACGATGGCCTCACTGTCTCTACAACTTGCTCAGTGAAATTGAATTACGCGTGCAGATGCGCGTTGCCTCCAGGGGGACGGGAAGACCCTATGCAGCTTTACTGTAGTTAGTTATCACATAGATCTAGAACAACCTTAGTTAATAGCGAATAGGTAAGTCGATAGACAAATAGTGGAAACCTTATAATTAAGGTTGGGTTTATGTTTACCTTAAAATTAAAAAGAAAAGGGAGAGTTGACTAATTGGCAGTTTGACTGGGGCGGTCGTCTTTAATAGAGTAGCAAAGTACATCCAAATATTTATAACAAACCTTCGGGTTTAAATAAAAATCTCAATATAAACTTCCTCCTTAAGTGGATAAAGAATAATATTGAAATTTATAACAAAAAACTTATCCTCTTTTTTAGAATCTAAAAAATTTTACATAAAGAGGAAAGTAAAAATTAAAATTTTAATTAACAAATAAAATAAAAACTTTCTCTTTAGCAAACTCCTAGCACGTTATCTTAAAACCTCCTCTTAGCCATAGCCTACACTCCCTTTCTGCTGCCCTTGTGATAAAGGGCTTTAGCATGGGGGTAAGGAAGGGTAGGAGTATGATAATATCTGACTTTTAAATAGAAGGCCGTAAGGCATCCTAACCATACCCTAAAGGAAAGGTAAGTAAGTAATCAAATAGGAATTAAGGTAATAACAAAGATATAAAGAGATTTATATCTTAGGTTTAGGAGTAAGTGATCCCTTTAAACCACTGATCTTTTTGCTAACCTCTAGGTTAGCTTTTAGATTTTGAGGAAAAGAAATGCTGTTTTAATTCTAACACCACTCCTCTAGCCTTAGCCCTATCCCTATCTTTAGGTAGGGGTTGGGGTTTTTGATAATAGAAAGAGTGAAAGGAGTAATAGCAATTAAAGGGTCAAGAGTTCGGCAAAAAACAAGAACACATAAAAATTTTCATAAAGGTATAGCTAGACGTTGAATGGAGATCAATCAACCAGTGAAGGGTTGCGCAGAGTTCAATGGCGGTAAGCATGCTTAACTGAAAGACCTAAAAGTCGCACAGATACGTAAGTAGGGCATAGTGACCCCTCGCTATAGAATGGAATAGACGGGGATCAATTAATAAAAGTTACGCTAGGGATAACAGGCTGATAGCCGACGAGAGTACACATTGTCTCGGCTGTTTGGCACCTTAAAATAAAATACAAAAAGAATTTACTATTGGAATATTTTTGACATCGGGGGATTTTAATAGTAATATTAATTTAGAAGTTGGCTATATGCTGGAACACCCTTAGAGCTTTCAATACTCATTATTTAAATTAAATTTAAATTTAAATAGTAGTGAAAATTTGAAAGATTGGGCAATCAGCAGGGAAGTATCTAATTTTAGATGTAAGCAATTGTAGAATTTTTTACCCCTCAACGATCACACGCCAACATCCAGAGCTTTATCAATATACTCTTGATACTGGATGAAGATATGATCTAAACTTAGCTGAAAGGTTAAGAGTATTAATTCTTATTAAATTAATACATAATGCGATGTCGACTCATCCTATCCTCCGGGGGAAGAAGCTTGGAAGGGTTCGGCTGTTCGCCGATTAAAAGGGTACGTGAGTTGGGTTTAATACGACGTGAGTCAGTATGGTCCCTATCTTCTGGAGGGATAATTAGTAAACAGGGGCAGACCTTCTAGTACGAAAGGATCAATAGGCTGTGTTTCTCTAGTGTACCAATTGTTTGTACTTTTTTGTAAGGGACTCGAAGTATCTTGAAGACAAAAGTAAAGAAAAACGGGGAAAATCCTTTTTGAAGTTTTAGCAAAACTTTTTACTAATAGTTAATATTAGAAAAAGGTGACAAAATCGGAACGCATAGTTGGGTAGCCACAAACATAATAGATAAGTGCTGAATGTCTATAAAGCAAGAATCTAACCCCTAGATACTAAGATATGAAATTTGTATTTACTAATTACAAACTTTCTCCTTCTCTCATACCTCCTTCTCCTTCCTCTGTAAAGAGAAGGAGCTAGGAGTGGAGTGGGGGGAATAGAGTGATGCAGGATAACATTTTCATTAATTAAGAAATAGAACATTTCTAGATAGGCTGCAAATGTACATATTGTAAAATATTCAGTTTAGCAGTACTAATTTATAAAAAAACTTGATGTTAAAGGTTGTTAAGATCTACTTTCTTCTATCCTACCTTCTCTCCCACATGATACAGAAGAGACCGTAGCGCCATTCTAAGGCCTTTATTTAGCTTTAGCATCCTAAAGGCTGTAGGGGGGAATAGAGCCGATTCAGGAAGTTTTTATTTTACTACATGACCTTATGAGGAGGATATAGTCCACCGTTCTTAGCTTTTCTTTGATTAGATAGAGCTTTATGATGGAATATATTCTTTTCTCAGTTAATTTTTAGTAACAACAAAACAAAAGTTTAATAGAATAGAGTTTATTTATTTTATTTTATTTTATTTTACTACATTAGCTTATGAGGACGGTATAGCACCTCCTCTGGCGGTCTATGGTGTCAAACATTAATTTTAGCCATAGGTAGAAGAAGGTATTCTTCGAGTTGGTTAAGTTAGTTGTTGGTTGAATTGAGAATCTTTTAATTGTTTGCTTAATTTAAATTAAATTAAATTAGATTAGTATAGTTAGGAGATTTGTTTATCGATTTCTAGTTATTAAAGGAGTAGCTAGAAGATTTGTTTATTTCCTTTCTTAAAAATAAATTAAATTAAACTTTAACAATGAAAAATAATAACAATAAATTAGGAAGACCAATTTTAAGAGCATTCTCTTTAATTAAAACAGGTTTTAAAAATGCGCTATCAGTTATGAAGACAAAAATAATATATAACTATAATTGGATAATGAATAATCTAAGAGACCATAAAACCAATAACTTTAATAGAAGAATTATAAATGTAATAATGAATATTTTTAGTTTTATAATTATTATAATTTTTGTTATATTAACAATTAATAGTTATGAAAACTTATATGAGGGAATTTTTAGTATTTTAACTATAACTATATCTGCTTTATTTACTTTCATTGTTATTAATAAAGTTAAATATTTTAGAGATACAAATTCTATAGGAAAAACATTTATTGACATAATAATTATTACTATAATGCAAATTATAATTTGGAGTCTTTTAATTGGTTTATTAATTTATATAGGAATTTTATTTTTATAATCTGTTAATATTTTAGATTATTTCGATTTTATAATTAATAGTAATGCGGTGGAAAATAATATAGATTTATCTAGTTTAGATAATAATTCTGATGTAAATAATAGTAATAATGGTAATAATAATAATAATAATAGTAATAATAGTAATAATAATAGTAATAATAAGGGTAAAATAGTATTTATTACAAATGAAGATGATGATGATAAAGGTAAATATTATAGATTGGAAATAAGTACAGAATTAGGAGAGAAAGTTATTGAAACTGGTAAAGAAGTTCTCTTAGATGCTCTTAAAGTTGGTCTACCTAAATTAGGGGTTGGTGCTGCCGCTGCTGCTGTAGGGAGCGCGGCTGTTAAAGCATCAAGTAGTTTACCTGCTCTTCAAAGAATGGGATTAATAGCAACTACTACTGGTGCAGCTGCTCTTGGAAGTAAAATTGGTCTAGATGTAGGGGCAAGTATCGGTAGAAATCTTGAATTAACAAATGTCATTAAAGAATCTAAACATGGTAATGTAGATCCTGATAAAATACCTAGTCCAGATGGAGAAGATATTATGTGTGTCTTAGAACATGGTGACATGATCTCACCTTTAGAAGAATTAATAAAATAACAAAAAGCGATTAAGACAAAATAAATAAATAAAAATATTTTATTTATAAAATATATATTATTCAAAATATAAAATTTTACTAGGTAATAAGGAATAACTAGTATCTTATTAAATATCCAAATCCTTTTTAAAAATCAAAAAATCAACAAAAATGTTTATATTAGAAATTTTAAAAAATTATGGTGTAGATCTATATGATTCCAATACACCTCCTGTTGTTTTATTATGTTTAATTATTATAATTTTAGTTATTTTATCTATTTTATGCTTTTTAAATATTATGTTTTATTTTGTAGTATTATTTAGCGTTGAAAGAGAATATGTACAAAATATAATAACAAAGTATAAATTATTAGGAAAAATTATTAAATTTTATCATAAAACTAGCTATTTATTTATAGGTATTGAAATAATATTTTTTATTTGAATAAATAGTATTATTTTTTATATTTGCTTTAATATAGTGTACGGTTATTATAGTAATATCTAAAAGGGTTAAACATAGAAACAACAAAAACAACAAAAACAAAAACAAAAATATATCTTAAATAATTCTAGGGTGTACGGCAAAGTACTATTAATAATAATATAATTATTAGCTATCAGAACTAAAAAATATAAATATTTTTTATTACTTTATTGAAATAATATAAAGTATTTTTGTAGTACCTAATAATAACACTTGGTCCGAAGGAGATAGTGTTATAAAATCCAATTTTTTTTGTTTTAATATGAGCCTGAATTAAAAAGAGGTTTTTATAGACAATAGAGTACAAATACAAATAATAATTTAAATTTCACTATAAAACTTCCAATTTATGTGGTTAATCTAAAGCCTGAAGGGCAGAAGTTTTAATTATTAATAAGTTTTAACAAATAGCTTCAATGTCTAAAGTACAAGTTTATCCTACGGACCTACGTACCTACGTACCTACGGATATATTTATCTAATTATTTAAATAGAATAAATTATTATTTAAAAAATAACAGTTTAACAAATATTAGCCCCCCTTACCCCTCCCTTACCCTCCTTACCCTCCTTACCCTCCTTACCCTCCTTACCCTCCTTACCCTAAAGAAGGGTAAGGAGGGAGGTAGCTAGAAGAGGAGGAGTGACGTAGCTCCGCAGTAAAGGTAAGCTCTTTTGGTCAATAACAGATAAGGGAAAATATAAAAATAATTATAATGATAATTAAGGATTTGTATACTATAGATAAATAAATTATAAAAAGATAGAACAAACAAAAAATAGTATTAAAAGAGATATTAAAAATTGCATTAAGCAAATAAAATACGACAATAAATAAAATTGTCTAATTTTCAGGATGAATTTAATTTTGGTTCTGATTGAACGTTTTTCAGTAGTTTTAAGACATGCAAATCGTTGTTCCTAAAAAGTTTAATATATTATAAATAATATTAATAGTATAAAGATAAAATATTAAATAAATAAGAATAAGGTGTAAAGGTGAGTATTGTAAATTAGATACCTTATAGACTCCTTAATTAGGAGATATTTTATTTCTCACTCTCTCCAAATAGTTCTCTCTCCTTCCTAATCCTAAAGGAACAGGTCGGGTGAAAAGGCTCCTTCTCTTCTATGCTACTCTCCTCTCGTAGGATGTAGTAATTACGGAGAGTAAGGCATTACGTAGAGAGATAGATACTTTAAATACAATAGAATAAAAAAAGGTTATATATTGATTTTAACAAATTAATTAGTTAGCCTCTTCTTAATTAAAAAATCTATTTATTAGAGAATATACTTAAGGATTATATTGTATACAAAGGAAAAGTAAAAGATAAATTAGCTATTTATTACAAAAAGGAAATTTTCTACTATAAGATTCGATTTATTTTGTTTAAAGGTAGTTGGTGGGGTAAATGCCTACCAAGCCTACGATCAAAAGCCATGTTTGATAGAGCAGATGGCCACATTGGGAATGAAATGCCCCAAGTAGTGAAAACTACCAGCAGTCAAGAATATTAGTCAATGCTCGCAAGAGTGAACTAGCTAACTGAAATCACATGAGTCATGCTAAATGTTGGTGATTGTGATAACGTAAGGGAAAAAAATGATATTACCTTACTATTAGTGTTGTCCAAAACTGGTGCCAGAAGACTCGGTAAGGCCAGAGACGCAAACGTTAGTCGTCCTAATCAGGCGTAAAGGGTGTGTAGGCTGCTTTAAAAGTTTTATAAATATAATAGCTCTGTAACCATATTAGTCTCTAATATCCGTGTTTCAGTATATATAAAATGAATTAAAGCTAGAATCAAATTGAGGATAAACCAAATAATACTTAGAGTAGGGATTATATCCATAGATACTAAGTGGAATACTAAAGGTGAAAGCTTTTTATCTAATAATGATTGACGCTGAGAAACGAAGGTGAGAATAGGAAATAGGATTAGATACCCAGATACCTCTCACTGTCAACGATGAATGGTAGTTGTTAGTTTTAATAAAAACTGGTAACGATGTTAACACGATAACCATTCCGCCTTGCGAGTACGGTTGCAAAACTGAAACCAAAAAAATTAGTCGGTCTCGAAGCAAACGAAGTGAAGCATGTTATTTAATACGATAATCCGCGTACAACCTTACCAGTTCTTGCATATCCACTCTGTATCTAGTTTACTAGATGTCTTTTAAATAAGAAAACAGAGTGAGTAGTTTCTATTTTTACTTAGAAACTCGTTTACAGGTGTTGCATGGCTGTCGTCAGTCCGTGCCGTGAGAAGTGAGGTTAACTCCACTAACGGACGAAATCCCTGTTGTTAATTTATACTTAACAATTAATGAATTTTATATATTTTCATTTGGGGCTAAGACAAGCCGTTATGGCCCTCATGAACTGGGCTATAGACGTGCCACAAAAACTTTTACAATATGACGCAAAACCAGACCCTTTTACTTTTTGCTAATTAGCATTTAGTTAATATTCTAAAGTATAAACATAAAAATATTAGGGTTATAAGGATTAGCTAATCAATAAAGAAAGTTAAGAAATTAAAATTATAAACGGATTGTCGCCTGCAATTCGGCGACATGAAGAAGGAATTTCGAGTAATCGTTGATCAGTAGCGCAACGGTGAAGTATGCATTCGGGATGAACTAACTGTCTGTCGCTGGGAAGGAGCTTAACTTGAGGGAAACTGCCGCGAGATTATAACTTAAACAAAGGAATATCTATCTTAATAATATCAGCTTTAAAATATTATTAACAAAATTAAATTAAATATCTAGTAATCTTTAGTTTAAGGATGGTTTGTATGCTAAAAGTCATTTATTTAAAAACACCTTTGTTAAGCTAATTAGTATCTGTTAACTCATTTAAGTAACATCTCAAAAGTCATAGCAAGGTAGCTGTACTGGAAAGTGCTGCTGGAAAATAATTAAACTGAATTTAACCCCCCCTTCCCTTTAAGTTCTTTAATAAATTATTTTTTTATTTATTTTTTAAATTATTTTTATTTTTATTTTTGTTTTTAATGTATACAAATATATACAAATATATAAATAATACTAATGTATACAAATATATACTAATATATTCTAATATATACTAATATATTTTAATATTTGCTAATATATACTAATATATAAAAATATTGGATTAATAGTAGATATGGCCCCTATTTATCTAACATTTGTTACTCTAAATTATCTTAAAGGAGGTTTGCACCTACGCAATTAATATAAGCAGATATATGTGATTACTTCTCTTAATTGTAAATGGCCCGCCTTACCTCCATCCGAATGATACGAAGGGGAGGGTAAAATATTAGCACAAATATAAATATAAAGGGGTTAGCTGAGTGGTTTTAGCAGTAAATTTACACTTTACAGACAGAGGTTCAAATCCTCTACTCCTTAGATTATATTGCAAATAAAATTTATTTTTGTGTCATTTTTTATTTAAACAAGGCCGTACGTTATAGTATTGGTAACTAAAGTTATTAGTGATATAAGAATCTTACCACAAAGAGAAATCTTAAGATGCCCTTTAACTCAATAAGTGTTTAAAATTAAAATAAGGGCTAGGTTACCTAGACAGGCTAGGAATTCTACTTGTATAAAATTAATTATTTATTTATTTATTTATTTATTTATTTATTTATTTATTTATTTATTTATTTATTTATTTATTTATTTATTTATTTATTTATTTATTTATAACCCCGATTATACACTCCCTTTCATTTAAAAAGGAAGGCCTAGGCCCCTTACATGAGTGAAAGAGAATGTTTTAAAAATGTTATAAAAAGGAGCTAGCTATTTTATTTAAATTCTTGTATAAAGTTAGAATTGTGAGTTTGATCACAAGGCATTTACCTCTTATATTCTTAATCCTTCCTTGTATCACCAATAATTTAACCCAGTTTCTTGTAACTGTATTAGAGGATAAGTAGGCCTCCCTACTACTAGATTAACCGTCCCGCCTTTTAACTAGTTATATTAAATTTATTACTCAACCTACACCCTAGCTCCGCACCCTTATGGAGCTAAATAAGGCCCTCCCTAACTTAAAGGATTGGTAGGAGCCGCAGCCATAATAAGGAAAATAAAGCAGGTAAGGGTAGGGCAGGAGTACCTACGGAGGGAGAGGATAAGCCTGCGGGCCTGCAGATAGTGATGGAGAGTAGGATAGCGCTACGCTCCCTTCTTTAGCAAGGAGAGGGGGGGGACATAAAGGAGTAATACGAAGTCTTAATAGTTCTATGATAAAGCAGGAAGAATAAGGGTCTTAGTAAGATTAATAAAATATTTATATATTTGAATAGAATCTGGGAGTACACAATAAAATAAAAAAGGATAAAAGGTTATAACAAAATTAGAATGATAAGGACTTTGGAAAGAGTAACCAGTAAATTAAGAGTGAAAATAAAAAATTAAAATGACACTATTACTTTCAAATTTTAATACTATATTTAATGATGCTTCTCAACCTTGGCAATTAGGATTTCAAGATAGTGCTGCTCCAGGTTATACGGGTCTGGTAACATTACATAACACAATTGGATTTTATTTAATTGTTATTTGTTTTTCTATTTCTTGGGTTCTTTGCTCAGTAATTTATAATTATAGTTCCACAAGAAATCCTTTCGCACATAAATATCTAACACACGGAACTGTTCTTGAATTAATCTGGACAATAACACCAGCATTAATTTTAATTGCTATCGCTTTCCCTTCATTTAGATTATTATATTTAATGGATGAAGTAATTTCACCTACATTAACCATTAAAGTAGTAGGTCACCAGTGGTATTGGTCATATGAATATTCAGATTTCGTTACAGACAGTGGAGAATCTATTGATTTCGATTCTTATATGATACCTGAATCTGATTTAGAACTAGGTCAATTCCGATTGTTAGATGTGGATAATAAACTTATAATACCTGTAGATTGCCATATTAGATTAATTGTTACAGGTGCAGATGTTATCCATTGTTATGCAGTTCCTTCTTTAGGATTGAAATTAGATTGTGTACCTGGTAGATTGAATCAAGTGTCTTTCTTAGCTGAAAGACCTGGTACTTTCTATGGTCAATGCTCAGAAATTTGTGGAGTTTGGCATGGATTTATGCCGATAGCTGTTGAAGCAGTGTCTTCTCAAGATTTCTTAGTATGGATTGATTCAGCTTCTCAATAATTATTTTATTCCTACCCTAAAGGAAAGGATTAACCTACTCCTACTTCTTTACTTTACTCAATTTAGTTTAATTCTAAAAGAATCCCAATCACTGTTTATTTTATTCATCAATAACCTTTAGGTTACTCGCACTAGTACTTGGATAGTTGTGTATTCCTCCCCCAGCCTTATATCTGTCCTAGCCACAGTCCTAGCTATCTCTCCCTCCGTAGGAACTATTTCTGCGTACCGGAACCCTGTCCTTACTCTCCTTTAGGCTGGACAGGCTGGATAGGGTAGCGTAGCGCTTCCCACTCCCCTAGCCATCCTTAGCCTCCTTTAAGGAGAGGATGGTAAGGGAGGGGCTTTACCAAGTAAGAGTTACGGAGGAAGGGGTAGGAGCGGTGTCGCCTCCGGATTGATAAGAAGGAGTGGATAATGAAAAGGGGAGGGCTAATAACTTTAATTATATTTTTAACCTTAATTTTATTAATTAATTAAAAATGTAAGTAATTAAATTTTATAACCCAGTCATGCTAAAGCAGGACTTCTCCTGAAGAAAAGTAGTAGATTTAGGTAAAGGATAATTTATTTATACTTTTTTTATTTAAATCCCCCCTCTAATTTATTATTAATTTACTTAATTATTACTTTAATTTAGAGGTTATACTTCTACTTTGAAAAGTTTAAATTTATATTATTATTATTATAAAAGAGACTAATAGACTGAAAAATTTATTTTTTAAATACTTGCTTGCTCACTCCTACCTCTGTGTAACGCCTTTCCAACCTTATTTAGCATCCTAAAGGTTGAGTAGGGAAGAATCCTACCCAAGGCCTTAATTAGCAATCTAAATCTAAGGGTAAGGGCCTACGGAAAGATAAGAACACGGAGAGCGACGCTACGCTAGTGGACTAACATAAATAAATAAATATAAAGGGGGAATCTGATAATGGTAATCAGTTGTATTTGCATTACAAATATGATAGTTCAAATCTATCTTTCTCCATTAAAATAAAATAAAATAAAATAAAATAAAATAAAGTATCCCCACCTTACTCCTACCCTAGCTAAAAGCCCTTATGGTAAAGGAAGGGTAGTATGTTAGAGCTAGGAATTAAAGGGTAGAATAGCCTTAGCCAACCTTTAATGTACCGGTACGCATCCTAAAGGAGCCGCAGATATAGTACCTACGGAGGGAGAGGATAAATTATAATAAAATAGCCATCCTTAAATATAAATAAATAAATAAATAAATAATTAATTAATTATTTAAATTAAAATAGATATATAGTATATACCTTTTCAAATTATATACTTAAATTATAGTTACCACTTATTTTGTAACTAAATTAAATACGCGCTACATACTACGTAATAAGTGGTACACACACAAATTCTCCCTTCTCCACTCTTACTTACTACATCCTTGCTCAGGGCTCCTTCTCCTACCTCCGTAGGAAGTCCTACAAATAAGGAGGAAGGGGTAAGTAAAAGATCACGGAGCGTAGTAACTTCTCATTCTTAATAGTTCTCCTATAGAAATGTAGAAAATTTAGGTAAAGAAGAAATACTAATATATACACAAAAACAAATAAAGCCTCGGTTGCTTAGTGGTCCAAGCGCGATTCTGAAGAAATTGAGATGGGAGTTCAATTCTCTCCCGAGGCATAATATAAATAAAACATACTAACACATTTTTATACTTTAATTACTTTAATTCCTAGCTACTATCTTCTTACCTTCTTCTACTCCTCCCCTACCCTTACCTATACCTAGTTACCTTTCCAATCCTTTAAGGATAGGATGCTAAATAAGGAGGGTAAGCATGGGGTAAGGGGGTAGGAGAGATCAAGGATAAAGGAGAGGATATAAAGAGGTAAAATTTAAAGCACATAATAATCTATAATTATAATAATATTTTATATTTATAATTATAAAAGCCGATATAGTTTAATTGGTAAAACGAATTCCTTGTAAGATTTAAATATTGGTTCAATTCCAGTTTTCGGCATAATAAAAGAATTATTTATTGTTATTTCACATCACTCCCTTTCCTATTCTATTTTTACATACCCATTCCTTCCCAACCTTTATTCTAGGAAAGGGTAGGAATGTAAGGGAAGAGCTAGAAGGTAGTATTTTTTTATTTGTGTTTGTTTATGTTGTTTTTGTTTTTGAGTTGTAGTTTAATTTGGAAAAACACCATTTTTTGGTAATGGCTTATATCAGTTCGAGTCTGGTCAACTCAGTTAAAGATATTTTTTAATTATCGATTCTATTCTTATCAATAACTGTAAAATAGTTAGAGTTTTATTAGTATTAAACTTTTTTAATATTATATTTTTCCTTTTCAATAAAGAAGGATTGTAAAATGGACACTATAAACACAACCCTTCAAGCCAAAGTATATCCACATCCAACCTACTTCTACTATCCTATCTACTCCTTTACATTCCATGCTTTATTTAGCTTCATGAAGGGTAGACGCTACGCATCCTGTCCACCCTAAAGGATAGGTAAAGGACACGCGCTCCGCATCCTAAAGGTCCCGCGGTCCGCAGGGAGAGCTTGAGATTAAAAATAAAATAATATTTAGGTGTGGTATAAATGAAAATAAACAAATTTTAGATAGTTTATCTAAATATAAATTATTGTTATGAATATTTAATATATAAAAACAAAAACAAAAACAATAAAGAATAGTTTATCTTGTTCTAGTACTACTATTTTTATTATTTTTTATAGGTTCTATTTATCTCCTTCTATCCTCTTCCTTGATAAGACCCTTTGCATCCACATCATAAGGCCGGCTCACCCTTCCTTACCCTCCTTTACCTCCTTTACCCTGTCCTTTAGGGTGGATAGGGTGGAAAGGGTGGACAGGGTAAGGAGGGAGCTTTAGCAAGGGTGATTATAACAGAGCAAGGTTTAATATAAATATCTCTTTTTTTGTTTTAAAGGGGAGGCGCTACGCATACACACAAATAAATTTAAATATAAGTAATAAAATAAAAACTTTATTTGTACCTCAATAAAAGAAACTAGTAGGAAACAGAACTCGAGTGGTTTGAGTGTCCCCCTTTTAAGGGGAAAGTCCTGGTTCAAGTCCAGGTGTTTTCAATAAATTAAATATTTGTTGTTTTTGTTGTTTTTAATTAACAATACGAGTGCGTAGTAAGCTAAATAAAATATTCAAATATTAAAATCACTCCATCCTTTAGAGGCCTTTAGAAAGGTCTATTAAGAAAGGACTAGCTCCGTACACCCACTCCTGGTTTAGAAGAAAAAGATCATTCGAATCTCCAATCTTTTATCAGCCATGCTAAGGGCCTCCTTACCCTAACAGAAGCTAGGGCAGAAAGGAGCGGAGCGGATACCTAAAAGGTAGCCATAGGATTTATCCAATCCTTCTTCTGCGTTGCGTACCCTCTCCTATTAATCTAAAGGTAGGGAGGGAGTTACTACGGAGGGAGAGACAGCTACGCAGCTACGCAGCTACGCAGCTACGCAGCTACGCAGCTACGCAGCTACGCAGAGCTAGGAGAGAATTAGGACTTTTACCTTGGGTATAAATACGGAGCGGGTCGGTATGTAAGGATAGAGGTAATTATAATAGTAAATTAAAATAATCGAATAAAATAATATTCTCTTTTGGACTCGAACCAAAATTAACACTTTAGAAGAATGCAGTTCTAACCGATTGAACTAAGAGAACTAAATTAAATTAAACCTTTAAAATGTGATATTTTTGTTATAATTTCTTTTTACTATTCCTACTATAAGCTTATTGCTAGTATACTAATTTTTAAAAAAGCCATCCTCCTACTTCTTACGCTCACCCTTCATTTTATTTACTTCTATCTTAATCTATCAGCAGGCACCTACGGTAGATTCCCAACCATTTATACCTAATACTTTTAACATGGGAGTAGCCTCCCTCTTAAGCTAAAGGAAGGATCTGAGAGAGGTAGATACACAAAACATAAATTTAGGATAGGGCATGTACCTATACAACAAACACAAAATAAGAAAACAACAGCTCTGCGCTCAGCATAGAGTTAAGAAGGAATTGAACCCTAAAATATTAGACTTTGCAGGTCTACTACAGAACCATCTGTAAACTTAACCCTTTGTACCAGTTTAACTATTTTCTTTTATTTCTTTTATTTCTTTTATTTATCTTATTTATTTTATTTATTTTATTTATTTTATTTATTTAAGAAAGGAGTAGGATCTCATTCTTATATCCTTACATCTTACCTTCTACCCTACTTGCCCTTAGGATGCTAATGCTAAATAAGGAGTAAGGCTAGGACACGGTGCCTTTAGCATAGAGAGAGAAGGACCGAGGTAGTAGCCGTATTGCAGAGGGGAGTAATATTTCCTCAGCTAAGTAACAGTTAGTCACTCTAAATAATTTTATATTATCCCTATGGACTTAGATGAAATAAATTAATTATATTTAACAAAGCAGATGGAAGTATTATAAACAGTTTAGTTATATATTTTACTTCTACTTTTAAATAAAAATAAAATTAATACAAATTAAAACAGAATTAAATGCTAAAAGCAGAGTTAATTTGTTATCCTTTATATTTATGTTTTTTGTTATAAACAAAAACAACAAAAAAACTCTTAGCTCTACCTTGATTTGTTACTTTTAACCTTTAATTAAAGTAGACAATGATAATATTTTACCTTATTTGTATTATCCCTCGTACTTTGTACGTAGCCAATACGGTAGAGAGGTAAGGTTAAAATAAAAATACACAAATACTAAAGCAACTTCCTACGCACCTTCCTTTCTTATTTTAAATAAGGTAAAAGTGGAAACAACAAAAACAACAAACAAAAACCTAAAAATAATTTCTAAATTAATGCTACCCCACTCCTTCTACCTAGCCTTGCATACTGCCTACCCCTCTCCTTATCTTTACGCTCTATCCTTACGCTCGGACCTAGCTCAATCTACCATTAATTAACATCGTAAAAGTTAGGCATGGAGAGCAGGAGAGGATGGTAAGATAGACCGTACCCCCAGCTCTTTGCCCCCGTAGGACGCTACGCAGATACGCAGAGTGGGATATAGAACTAGGATATAAGGGGCGCTACGCAGATGAATGCTTAACCTAAAGAAGATAAGTGGATAAATATTAATTAAGATACCCTTAATATCTCATTTATATTATAGAAATAATAAACTATAAAAGCTTAATTAAGCAGAGATAGTTCTTTTAAATTAATTTAGAACACAATAAATATTCTATTATTATCATGCCACAATTAATACCATTTTTTTTCTTTAATCAACTATTATTTTCATTTTTAATTTTATTTTCTATAATTTATATATTTTCTAAATACATTTTACCTCTATTTACATTTCAACAAGTTATTAGAATTTATATTACTAAATTAAGTAAAAAAATTTAATTAATTAATATTTAACCCCCCCCCTACCCCATCACTGTATCTTTATTTCACTGTTACTTTGTTTTTTAATAGATACAAAGAACCTAAATTTAGATACACACATCCTGTCCTTAAAGCTCATTTAGGTTCCTTTAGCCCCTTTAAGCAGGAATTGTCTTTAGAGGTCTTGGTAATTTGGGTGTAGGAGTACTAACAATTATTGGTGGTACTGAATCTATTATAAATATTTATAATAGAATTAAAGGTACTGGTGAGAATAGTTAGTGTAATAACAAGGTATTTTATAATCAGAAATATAAAGATAATAAAGATAAAAATGATAGTAAAGATAATAAAGATAAAAATGATAATAATGATAATAAAGATAATAATCAATAATGACAAAAATAACAAAAATTATTATATCCTTACGGAATTTTATTACAAATAAATTTACATGAATAATAAAAAATAAACCTAATTCTTTTTCAGAGTATTTGCTTATACTATACTTTATTGGTATTACTAATCTTGATTCTACTAGACCAATATCTGAATCTAATATTATTATCCGATGCGTGTATTATTTCATTAAATATTTAAGTATACCTGTCCTTATTTTAATAATTCTGTCTCAATTAGTTTATTTGTATTATTTAATATCTTTTAATGTATTTGAGGAGAAAGATATTACAAGTATTAAGTATTATCCAAAATTCATTAAAAAGAAGTTATTAGAAATTAAAGAATTAAGTAAAAGCCCTAACGTTAATATGTTAATTTGGACGGTAGTTTTTCTTATTTTAAATTTATTTATTATGTTTATAATTACACTACCTTTTTTATTATTTATGTGTGTAAAAATGTAAATATTTATGCTTATTTATAACTTAACCCCCCCTCATAACAACAAAAAACAATAACAATAATAAAATGATCAATATAATTCAATACTCAAATTGGATGGATTACGAATTAAAAATTGAAGAGAAGTTTTAAGTCAAAATAAGCTATGGTTTAATAATGGGGGAAGGAGAAGGAGATAGAGGGAATGAATAATAAGAAAATAGGCTACGCATTCTAAAAAAGGATTGCAAAGGCAGGAAGAAGGAAAGTAATTAACAAATTAAATCCACTTTACCATATCCTATGTTTAAGGAAGTCTAAAAATATAAGCATATAAAGAAAAAACAACAAATAATTTAATACACTAAAAGTAGTAGGTTGAAAATTTAATTTAATCTCTTTAAGTTTATATTATTTTATTTTATTAATTCTTTAATTAAGGTAAAGGTGTTAAAAAAATTTGTTTACATATTATTTGCTCCTTCTCTACCTTGATAAGACCTTTTTCATCCGCATCTTATCCTTATTTTAAAGGACAGGATGCTAATTAGGGAGAGGGAAGGAGGTAATATAAAACATAAAAATAAAAATAACAGGCTAGGTTCCATTAAAAAGAGTGTAGTATTAATTGGCTAGTATGGCGATCTCCAAAATCACTGGTAGGTGTTCGAATCACCTCACTCTTGTAAATTATTACAAGCCTTACATCCTCTCCTTCCCCCACCTTACCAAAGGCTAAAGGGCAGAAGGGGAGCGTAGGCCCATGTTAAAAGCCTAAAGGTAAAGGGACTTAGGAAGCTAAATAAGAGGAAGGAGGAAAGGAGAGGTAGAAGGCAGGAGGGATATATATTTTAGATATTGAAGAACTACAGCTACATAAATAAATAAACATTAAGTTTCGGATTTCTTAAAGACAGAAAACTATTATTTAAAGATACTTATTAAACGAGTATGCCGAAATTGGTAGCCGGGTGAGTTTTAGGTACTCATGATTTTTAATTGTAAGAGTTCAAGTCTCTTTACTCGTAATAATTTTAGAGTGTTTACATTATTAACTTTAAAGCAATCTCCTACGCATCTTCTTTACCAAATTGAAAGATGGTAAAGCTTAAAAATAAAAATAATTTACCCTCTAGATCTTTCTCTTACCACCTCCTCTCCTTCTCTTTACAGAGATAGGAGAGGTGATGGAGGAAATCTTGGCTCCGTGCCCTCCACCCAAGGTCCGCACCTTTATGAAGGTAATTAATGCCCTCCTTATTTAGCAACTAACCTTACCTTAAAGGAGGGTAAGAATGGTTAGGTAGGGTAGAAGAAGCAGCCGGGCTTGATTAAGTTTAATTTAAACAGAGAATTAAATATCTAACATCTTTAGCTAAATTGGTAAAGCATTTGCCTTCGAAGCAACAGATTATTGGTTCAAGTCCAATAAGATGTCTTAACTATTAAATAAAATTTATATAAAATTAAATAAGGTTAATTTTTAAATAAAAATATCTTTAAACTTATATATAATTATGATTCTGTATCTCTGCGGAGCGCAGACCCCTACGGTTATAATCCCTCCATACCTTTAGGTTTAGGCTTAGGGCTTTTAGCATAGGTAGGAGGTAGATAGTAACAAAAGTCATTTTAATAATTTTCAACAATTCCTTTTTTCTTGCATGTATTTCTTTTTATTGTGTAAAGTACGGTGAAACATACTAGTATATTTATAAAATCAAGTAAGAATATAATAGATAAGATTAAGAAACCTAAAGCTAATTTACCTTCATCAGGACTAATATTATCTTGTAGTTTACTTAAAAGCTCGCTTAAATGGAAATAATATTTTTGTTTTTTAATAAACATTATTAAATTATTAAAGAATTCGGATTCCACGAATGAACTAAGATCACCTCTCGAATCTTAATACCCAATACTCCAAGTAAACTATGACCTGTCATAACAGAAAAATATAAATCTGTTTATAAAATCATACATCCTCCTATTAAAAGCTAGTTTACCTTCAACCATACCCTAAAGGAAGGGGGGGGGTTTATTACTTTGTTCCTTATAAACACATATCGCAAGATATTAGTCTATAAACATTAAATATCAATTGGATGGGTAGCTAAAAAATGTAAACCGTAACTTAAGTTAAACATAAAGTATAATATAATTGTTCCAACTACAAATATTTCTATCCCTATAATCTTTTTATTTAGAGTAATATATGCTCTAATATATTTATTAGTAAAGAATTCTTTTAATCTATCAGTGTAAACAAAGATAAACATATTCATTAACATAGCTATTATTAATAGAACAATCATTAAACATAATATAAATAACATGATACTTATTACATATATTTGATTAGCTAACATCGCATTAGAATAATCTACAGATACCGGTTCTAATATTGGTTTTAGAATTTCTAAAATTTTATTTAACAATTCATCTTTAATATCATTTAAATTATCAGGCAGAAAATTTTCTTTAACACCTTTTAATTTAGATAATGTATCGCTATCATCACTTACATTAATCTCTACACTATCTTTACTACTACTCATTATTCTTTTCCAACTATTTATGTGTTTTTCTACATAATCTGGATCGTTAATAGCTTTTTTAAATGCTGTAGAGGCTGTATCTGCTGCAATTGTTCCAGCAATAACAAAACCCTTTTGTAAAGGAGTTCCACCTTTCATTAAATGCAATTGTAAGGCTCCTGCTCCATAGATATAAAGAGTCTTAATACCTTGAGCCCACCCCTCATTAATATGAATTATTGTAGTAGTTGTAGTACTTGTGCCTGCTTCTTGAGTAGCAACCATTCCACTTACCAAACTATCAGTAATATAAATATCATAATAATGATTATACAACAAATTATAAATTTTGATAATTAAAAATACAAAATTATTTAAAAAATAAAACGCAACTAAACCAAAAAGAACCAAATCTACAAATTCCAACAAGAAATTTACCATAGGAGATAAATCCTTATTTAAGTATAAATAAAGTTTTTTAATCATTTTTTAATATTAGGTTAATTTAAATTTAGAAGAGTTTTTTGTATTTATTTTACTTACAAGACTAATCTTATTATGAAATAATAAATTGTGTTACTCTTAAACACCTTTCACATCCCGATATTTAATAATCAGGAAGAAGTACACCACCGATTTAATTACCGTATCTAGATATAGGCACTGATGATCCTAGGACTATATATTGTATTTTATATAAAACCACTCAACCAAGAAATGATTATATATATTATATAGAACAATTGTACTAGTACAATCTTATATGACTATTTTAAATTCAGAAAGTTGTACTTAAAATTTCCTATAATTACAGAATAATTTAATTAAACTTTGAATCATTTACGAGTAATCAGGTTCGAACTGATGATATCTACTTGGAAGGTAGAGGTTATTCCACTTAACTATACTCGTTTTTGTAACGTTACTTTATTTATATCTTTATCCTTTTTGTTGTTTATAATTAATTTATTATAAATAATTATAACTCTTTTAAAGTAATATTTATCTTAATTTTATTTCTGTCTTTAATTAAATACTTTACACCTATATTTAATAATAGTTACCTTGTTCTTTAGGCTCCTTTAGGTAAGCTGGATAATTAATTCTCTCTCTTTTTCTATTATCTGTTTGTCCTTACCCTTTCCTTTCCCTGTCCTTAGCCTGTCCTTTACCTAAAGGATAGGGTGGACAGGGTGGACAGGCTGGAAAGGGTAGCGTTACGCTCCCCTTAGTAAGCTAAATATTGAACCTTTACCATAAGTCACTTTATCTTCCCTAAAGGATAGACAGGCAGGTGCGGACCCGCAGCCTTTAGGCTAAAGGCTTTTAGCTGGGGTATGGTATAGGACTAGCTTTTTATAGAATGGTGGAGGCCTGCGGAGATAAGGGTAATTTATCCTATCATATTTGAAAGGGTAGGGGTTTAGCACGGGGGAAGCAATATAACCAGAAAAATAAAAATAAAAATAAATTTTAATTTAATTTATACGAGCCCTTCCAGATTCGAACTGGGACCACCCTAATCGACAATTAGGTACTCTACCAATTAAGCTAAGGGCCCTCTTTAATTTATTTATTTTCTTATAAAAATTAAGTTTATAAAACCAGTACAACTTAAAAAATAGCTATTTACAATTATACTATACTTTTAAAAAACTAATGATTTAATTATAAAACAATATAAGATATTTTATAATTAAAAGTAGTTAAGTTAAACAAAAATTAGGAGTTGCCTGGCATTGTTTTCTGAAAACAGTATAAAAAAGCTAAAGCAGCTCTGTATAAATAAAAGCTAAAGACAAAAAGAGTGGTAAGTTAGTAACACGGCAAGCTTATATTACTATATTTCTACCTCTCTTTAAGGTAATTCGTCTAGGAACCTTAGCTAATATATTAATCCAACACCTCCCTCCACACCTTCTCCTTCTCCTTATCAAGTCGAACCTCCTTATCCTAAGATAAGGAGCTATGAAGGAAGAGGTGGGGGAGAAAAGGAGAGGATGCAAAAACAAAAACAACAAACAAATAAAACAAACAAAAAACAAAAACAAATAAAAGCCTATAATTTAATGGTAGAATAATTTCTTGATGAGGAATCTGTAGAAGTTCAAATCTTCTTGGGCTTATGATCGTTATAGTGTAATCTGTTAGATGTGTCGTATCTAAATTAAAGTTGCATATATTTTAATAAAACAAACTAAAAAAAACACAAATGGAAAAAATATAAAATTTTTATTTTTATACTCCTTCTCTAGCCTAAAGGATGCGGAGCGCGTAGCGTGTAGTACCTTTATAATTAAGGGCTGCGTAGCGCTTATCCTCTCCGTATCCTTCTCCTCTTCTACCTATGTAGTACTAGGGCTAGGGCTACAGGGAGGCAGGCTCAGGTAGGAGGTAACACTAACCATTCTAAAGGTAGGTAGCGTTAACCTTATCCTTCTAGTGCTAGGAAGGTAACGGTCACTTTTAACAGAATAAGCCCAAAATAAGGGATGTTTTTTTAGTCTTAAATCTTAAAAGATACTCTTTATGAGGGTAGGATCAGAATTAGCTGCTTTAACTGAATTAGCTGCTTTCTTTTTGCTTCATATCCAAATAGTTACCTGCTTAGGAGGTGGAAACCTTATGTTAAAGCATGTAGTTTTGAATTGCCAGGTAAGTCTTATTAAGTATAACAGTCCTGTAAATCCAGGACTTGGATAATCTAAGCATACTTAAATAAAACTAGTATAATTCTTTTTTATTTTTTAATTCCAGCCATATGACTCTTTTTCTATCTAACATTCATTACATTTGCTTAAAAGTATTCTTGGTTTAACAGCAAATTGTATATTTTCTATCCTAAAAAGAGATAAAGGTTTCTACCTTTACTTTACCTGTCCAGCCTGTCCTTTAGGATAAGGACAGGGTAAGGATAGGGTGGAAACAAATAAATTTTATTTATTTTTCATTCTACTTTAAATTGTTTAATACTGACACCTGAGTATGGCTGTCCTATTTTAAAGCATTTGTAACGCAATAAATGTAATCACATACATAAAGGGAAGAAAATTTAATAATAAATAAATCTAACGACCTTTTTAAAGAACAACTAAAATATAGTAGCAATAAAAAAGGTAGAACTAAAGCAAATATACCCACTCTCACCCCTTATCTTCACGTTTCATCTTCTCTTCTACCTAATCTATCTCCTTACCCCATGATAAACCCCGCTCCGTGCTTCACCCCTCCTTACCCTGTCCACCCTATACTTTAGGGAAAGGACAGGGTAAGTATAGGGAGGGTAAAGGTAGGAGATAAGGCTAATAAATCCTGCGAATAGAATAGGTGAGGCTAATAAATCCTGCGAAGATCTACGGAGCGAGCCGCTACGCTAGCCTAAAGAAACGCATATGTAGGGGAAGTATGAGTTGAGTGGAAGGTTAAGGTAAAAATTAACTCCTTTTCTAAACCAAAAAGTTTAATACGGTAGAAGTCAATAGGCTAGTAGAATACTAACTTGATTTAATATCTTGGCTGTATACTTTTTATAATACTTAAAGTACAGTGATTTCATTAGTATAAAATATAAACACAAGGCCGTAGTCTGTAATCCACCTGTTATTAATTATATTATACAGCACCAACACTTCCTTCAGTCTTTAAATAGTATTAAAAACAACAAATCTTTATTTCGCCTAAATTTATAGAGTTTGAATCTTTTTTGTTTTTGTTTTTTAATATAAATAATGATAAATTATACAAAAATAAGGATGAAAAGGTAAGATTATATCTGTAATTATAACTCTGTACTCTTAAAATGACTACTTCTTAATTAAGAATTTTCGGTTTATGTGTAAAAAAATATTAATGAGAAAAATAACCAAACAAAAAATAAAAACAAAAATGATAACTAATAATTTAATGTTAACAATTATAAGTGTACTTCTTAATTTAATAGATGTACTATCTGTCATTTTACCTGTTCTATTGGCGGTAGCTTTTATGACAATTATTGAAAGAAAACAATTAGCTGCCCATCAAAGAAGAGTAGGGCCTAATACTGTAGGATATTATGGAATACTTCAACCTTTCGCAGATGCTCTAAAATTAATTCTTAAGGAAACTGTTATTCCATCTCAATCTAACAAAGTATTATTTTATTTAGCTCCTATATCTACTTTAGTATTTAGTTTATTAGGTTGGGGTATAATTCCTTTTGGTCAAGGATTGGCTCTATCTGATTTTTCATTAGGTATTTTATATACTTTTGCATTATCTTCATTAGGAGTATATGGAGTATTATTAGCAGGTTGGTCCGCTAATTCTAAGTACGCCTTTTTAGGTTCACTTCGATCGACTGCAGCTATGATTTCTTATGAATTAATTTTAAGTTCAGCAATACTTATAATAATTTTATTAACAGGATCCTTAAATTTCACTACTATAATAGAGAGTCAACAAGCTGTCTGGTTTATTCTGCCATTATTACCTGTGTTTATATTTTATTTCATAGCTATACTAGCAGAAACTTCAAGAACACCTTTTGATTTACAAGAAGCTGAATCGGAACTAGTGGCTGGATTCTTCACTGAACATTCTTCTGTTCCTTTTGTATTTTTCTTCCTTGGAGAATATTCTTCCATTGTATTATTTAGTTGTTTAACCTCTATACTATTTCTTGGTGGATATAACTTACCTGAATTATTTGTAAATGATTCTTTATTAAATTTACAAGCTATAATTTTAGGATTGAAAACTTGTATATTCTGTTTTTTCTTTGTATGGTTTAGAGCTACTTTACCTCGATTAAGATATGATCAATTAATTGATTTATGTTGGTTAAATCTTTTACCAGTGGCTGTAGCATTTATTATACTGGTTCCTAGTATATTAGTGGCTTTCGATATAGCACCTTATTAAAATGGACATGGTCCTATTTATATTTTTCTATTTTATTTAACCCCTCTGATATAATTACTGTCATTCTACTTAACCATCTGCGTCTCCTTACCATAAAGAACAGGCTAAGAGGGATAGATTATAAGATGAAATAGAATAGATAGAGAGCTGTAGAATGACATTACTATGAAAAGGTAAGGAGCATAGCTTATTTAAATTTATTATTTTATATATTTTTATATAATTTTAATAAATCCAGAAAATGATGTAAAAGTAAACCTACTGACCTAATGGTAAAGCAATCCTATTCTCCTAACTCTAAAATAAAAGCATGATAAACAAGGCTTTAGGGTAATAACACATATAAAGAATATAAGATATTTTAATTAAAAGTAGTTAAGTTAAACAAAATTTTATGAGTTACCTGCATTGCTTTTATTAAGATCTGGTGTTTCTTTAATACCTTTCTGTAACTCTTCTCTCTCCACACTTCCCTACAGTACGAATCTCCTACCTTTAGCCCTTGGAGGCTTTAGCAAACTAAGGCCTGCCCACCTTTCCTTACCCTGTCCTTTCCCTCCTTTACCTGTCCACCCTAAAGGATAGGCTGGATAGGCTGGATAGGCTGGATAGGATGCTAAATAAGGAAAGGGTAAGGAATGGGAATTGAGTAGTGTATAAAATATGTAATAAAGCCTATAATTTAATGGTAGAATAATTTCTTGATGAGGAATCTGTAGAAGTTCAAATCTTCTTGGGCTTATGATCGTTATAGTGTAAAATACTTTATTTATTTTACAGTTTACCAACGTTAGGTATTATATTAATAAGAGGTATAATAATTGAGAGTATTTTTTAACTCTCAGTGTTAACACCAAAATTAAGATTAGAATACTTAGGTATAGTTTGTAAATTAAATTTAGTATAAATTATTTATAAATAAAAGTTAGTTTCTTTTTATACCGGACCATAGGATAATGTCTAGATTGGTCTATGGACTTTCTACTATCTTATTTAATTTTATCCTCCTCGGCTTAAACCTAATCTATATCCTTTCTTTGGCCAGCCAGAGGTAAAGGTAGGAGAGAAGGCTAATAAATCCTGCGAATAGAATAGCGCTACGCACCCCTTCTTCCCTAGCTATCCTGCCCTTATGAATAAGGGCCTTAAGATACGGATGCAAAGGATATTAGCATGGCGCTACTCTAGCCTGTCCTTAGTCTAAAGGACAGGGTAAGGACAAGCATAGAAGGGGAGGAGCAGTTACCACGGTCCGAATTGAAGAATAAGATTGCTTCGAAATTTTAAAATATGATGATTAAATATCATTGGCTTTATCAATTAAAGTCGTTTTAATTATAATATTCTGTTTATTTAATTTTTAAATTTTATTTACATCTTTCATCCCTCTTAACTCCTAATTTTAACAACAGTAGGATAGGATAAGAAAATGGTGGACTTTCTAGTTCCAAGATGGTAATGTAAAATAGACAAATAAAAAATATTCTAATTAGAATTAAGCAATCAGACTGACGAAGTCTTTTACATTTCCTTACCTTATTTATATCTTATATTTGGTATATTCTACAATTCGTTCTGCCCATTAGTTATTAGATCTTATTGCTTTAATAGAGCAGTGCGGAGCCATCGGCAGGTTGGAATTAACCTTAAACCTAAACTGCCTATTTAAATTAGGCATATTCAATTACAAGTGGCTCATTTATGCCTTTTTCACTAAAGGTGGAACCTCTTTAAATTAAAATTGTCTGATGAAGTAGGTTAAATGAGGCAGTAGATATACAAATGTAAAATTCAAAGGAATGAAAATTTTTCTTTTAAAAAAAATAAGATAGAGCTAATAGTACAAATTCTAAAGTTAGGTTGCAGAATCTTACTATTCTAATTCATAATAAAAATAAATACAAAATACTTGGTCTATAACTAAGGAAAGACCAGATGAGTTGAATAGTAGAAACAAAACAAAAATAAATATACACATGAGAATATTAAAAACCCACGTTTTACTTAGACTAGTAAATTCTTATATAGTAGATTCCCCTCAACCTGCGAATATCACCTATTTATGGAACTTCGGTTCTTTATTAGCTCTTTGTTTAATAATACAAATATTAACTGGAGCTTTTTTAGCCATGCATTACACACCTAATATAGATTTTGCTTTTAATAGTGTAGAACATATAATGAGAGATGTTAATAATGGATGGATAATTAGATATACACATGCTAATGTAGCTTCATTCTTTTTTATCTTCGTTTACATGCATATAGGTAGAGGATTATATTATAGTTCATATAAAACACCTAGAGTATTAGTTTGGTCTATTGGAGTAATTATATTAATACTTATGATAGCAATAGCTTTCTTAGGTTATGTTTTACCTTATGGACAAATGTCATTATGGGGTGCGACAGTTATTACTAATCTGTTATCTGCTATACCAGTTTTTGGTGTAGATATTGTAGAATTAATTTGGGGTGGATTTTCAGTATCAAATGCCACACTAAATAGATTTTTTTCTCTACATTATTTATTACCTTTTTTATTAGCTGCTTTAGCAGCAGGACATATGATTGCTCTACATGTTCACGGTTCAAATAATCCTAATGGTGTAACATCTAATGGAGATAGATATGCAATGCATCCTTATTTTGTATTTAAAGATCTTGTAACTATTTTCGCATTCTTTTTAGTGTTATCCATTATTGTATTTTTCTATCCTAATTTATTAGGTCATTCAGATAATTATATTCCAGCAGATCCTATGGTTACACCAGCTTCTATTGTACCAGAATGGTATCTATTACCATTTTATGCTATTTTAAGATCAATACCTGATAAATTATTAGGAGTTGTAGCAATGTTTGGATCTTTATTAATTTTATTAATACTACCTTTAACAGATTTATCTAGAATTAGAGGAAATCAATTTAGACCTGCAATGAAATTAGCTTTCTGGTTCTTTGTTGTAGATTTTATTATATTATTATGGATTGGATCTCAACATCCGGAAACACCTTATTTAGAAATAGGACAATTTTCAACTGGATTTTATTTTTCTTGGTTCTTAATAATAGTACCTCTAATTGGTCTAAGTGAAAATACTTTATTAGATTTATCTACTCTAAGCTTAAATTTAAATAATAAAAATATTAAATAAAGAGATGAAAACAAAATTATTAAATATGTTGCCAATTACAATTGGACCTACTTCCTTTTTTAGTATACTGATTACAGAATATATAAAACGAGTGAAAGATCATAAAGAGGATATTTTACAAATTAATCAAATTAATAATGAAGAACAAATGTTACTAACTCAGAATGAATTCTTAGGGGAAAGAATGCCTAATATTGAATTTACAGACGAAGTAGTGGCATCTTCTAGTAAAATACCAAACTTGGAAGAAGTAGATGAAACTATTACAAATTTAGACTCTAAATTAAGAGCTATAAACAATAAAATAGGATCTAATAATTTGTCTTCTAATGAAACGAGCTACACTGAAAATTTACAATCTGGTAGTTCCTATTTAAATAATGAATTACTCAAATTAACAGAGAATAAAGATAGTTTTGTTGAGGAGTTACAAGATACTATAAGTAAAGCGGATCTTTCTACTTATATAACAGACCTTTTAGATAGCTTTAGAAATTTTGTCAGTTTGTTAAGTTTAGATCAATTAGTTGCTTTAACTAATATTTTAGGTTTATTTATTATTTTAGGTACATTAGTATCTATTTCTACAATATTCTTTGAACGATCGGACTTACCTTATCATAATACCTCGGACATAAACAATATCAATCGAAAGGTAGGCGATACGCACCCTTTCTCCCCTTCGCCTCTTAGCAACCTAAAGGAGGGGGAGGTAGTAGATAGAGAAGGAGCCTTAATTGAAAAAATAACAGTTGAAAATAAATATCCTAAAATAGCTAAATTTATAACACTAAGACAAACCATTAATAAACATTATTTAACATATAATATTAGTATTTTATATTTAATAGTAATAGTATTTATATTAATAAACATTTTTATGATGGTACTAAAATATTTTATTTAGTTATGTTTAATTAAAAAAAAATTAATTTATATAATTAAAATCAATTTTAATAAGTTAAAATATAGAGTTTTAACATTATAATTTTTTATTTTTAATTTATTATTAATGTAGAATTGAATCTATCACTTTTTATAATTATGATTGTAAATCTTTTATATTTGTAATTATTTATATATAAAATTTATACCCCCCCCCTCCCCTCCTTCTCTATTTTTATCCTTTATATCTGCGTAGCGCTTACCTCACTTATTTAGCATACTAAGGCCTTTTATTTAGTTACATAAGGGTGCGGAACCTAGCCTAAAGCTTGATTATGAAGGTAAGGGGAGGGTAAGGAGTTATTACTTTTGAATTAAAATACTTCTTTAATAGACTAGATTATATGTCTAGTCTTATAAGTCTTTAAGTTTTATTAGACAGATTTAAAGTGCTTAATTAATATACTAATTTCACTACTTATTTGATACTTCTATTTATTTAATTTACTTAGTTAGTATATTACTCTCCCCGATTTTTAGTCTTTTCTTAATTATTATTACAAAACAACAAATTATGACTCGATTATTTTTAAATAAACATAAAATACCTAATTGGTTTAAATATTTAATATTAACAATAATTTTGTTATTTATAACAAATACTTATTTATACATATTGCCTTATTTTACTTATACAAATTTAGTATACTTTTGGGTATTTGGACTATATAATTCAATAATATTTTTTACTTTCAACTATATATTTATTATTATAATAAATAAAAATAAAAATTTGAAATTACCAAGTAACTTACCTGGATTTATTCTTGATCAATTAAAAGGTCTTAAAGTTTTAAGTACAAAGGATTCTTTCTATAATAGTGAAAAGAAACGAAATAAATATCTTGCAATAATTTCTTTAATACTGTTTATTGCAGCTTTCCCTATTTTAATAGTTAATTTATAAAATTTTACTATAAGTCACTCCTCCACTCTCCCTCCACTTATCTTCTATTAGCTAAGAGGAAGGATAAGGAGCGAGGATACTACTCTCAAGCCTACATCTCATCTAATCGTCAGGATAAAAAGTAAAGGTGCGAGGATAGGATAGTAATAACAAATTAAATTAAAAAGAAAATATATATTATCCTACTCACCCCCTTACAAACCTTCCCTCGCTCCTTCAATCCGTAGTATTGAGGTAGGAGCGTGCAAGAGCTAAGATTAGGATAATAAGAGGGAAGGAACCTCCCACAATATAGCTCGCTCCGAAAGTACACTTTAACCTGACCCCTTCTATCCTAGGAGCTTAATGCTAATGAGAGGGTTAGGTGCAGGGTAATACTAAGAGTATGATATAAATTAAGTAGCGCTACGCCACCCTATCCAGCCTAAAGGACAGATACCGGTCCCGCAGATAAGGATGAAGTATAGTTAAACAATCAAATATTCAGTTTTTTTAGAGATTTTCTGAATAAATTAAAATTTAAAAATCTGATTAATTTTTATACTTAAAATATTTAAATATAAGTATAGTTTTAACATAAAATATAAATATATAAATAACACAAAACTATGAAAGATAAAAAATAATAATTTAATGCAAGAAACTATTCGATAATTATTTTTACCTTCATTTTTAAAAAAAATAAATCTGCTTTATTTAGAATTAATAATAAAGATATAGAATCTCAATTTAAAATTAAAGAAGGATATTTATATTATGTTTTATTAATTTATATAGAAAATGCATCTTCAGAGGAATCTTTTTTAGCACCTTTAATTAATGAAATAACAGAGATGTTAAAAAGTTTAGAAAAGAATAAATTTATAGTATTTTACCCTTTGTTGTAAATAATGAGAATCAAACAGGTAATGTTGTAGTTGAACATGCAATATTTATTCATTTTTAAAGATCATCTAGTGATTTAGCTAAATTTTTATTATATAGATTACTAATTCATGAAGCTAAATATTTTGATTATCCTTATGGTTTAGCAATTACTGCTTGAATTTGGTATACTAAAGATCAACTGATTAATAGTAATAATACTATAAAGAAATTTTTAATAAAGTAGATGAAATCCTTATAAATACTCAAAATAACAGAATTATGTATCCAGATAAAGAGAATAATAATTATTTTGTTAACAAAAATAGAGAAATTTAAATTTTTAAATTTTAACACTCTTGCTTTTAATTTAACAGCCGTAAAATTAAATAAAATAGATATATTACAATGGTCCGCAAGGGTCCGCACGATAATATAACAAATAAAATAAATTATAAATTAGATAATTATTTCATAGAAAATAAATCTAACAGTGCATTACTTTCAGAAAGTTATAATGTAAAGGACACAAAAGATAATACTATTTTTAAAGAGTATAATATTATTCAAGATAATACTATTACCCATAATAAAATAGACATAATAAGTAAAGATGGAATTATTCGAAAATTAGAAGGTATTTTAAATAAATTTAGTAAGGTAGAAAGTCGGGTGAATGTGTATTTAAATTAAGAGTGGGGGGGTTATAATTAAACAGTTAATTTAAATTTAAGTTTAAATTATATACAAAATTCATTTTTTTAATTATGAGTATAATAAAAGGAAAGCCATCATCAGAGCGAAAAGCCCTGTAGCTTCTGCTAAAGCGAATCCTAAGATTGCATAAGAGAATAATTGTCCTCTTAATTGCGGGTTTCTAGCTGTAGCTAAAATTAATGAACCGAATACAGTTCCAATTCCTGCTCCTGCTCCAATTAACCCTGAGCAAGCTACTCCTGCTCCTATGTATTTTGCTGCTGCTAACATATTTTTGAAAAAAGATTTTTCAATAGATAGCGTCTAACATATTAAAGGTTAATAATACTAAATTTTAGTATTATTTTAATACTCTTTTACTCTTTTATTTAATAAGTATCGCTTCACTGTAATCACATTCTAAATAAAGAAAAGGTGCTAAACCTTTTTTTACAAAAGTACAGAATATACTGGTTATAAAAATAAAAAGGAGGGGGGGGGGGAGTTATAAGAAATATATGACAAAAGATTAATCTAAACACAATTATAGTATTAGACCGTCGTACGTTCTTGATAAAATTAAAATTTAATTCTTATATTGAATTAACTTATGTCTGGATTTTAGTATAATAAGATTAGCTTTTTTTATTAGATCTAGATATAACTATAGTAGCAAACATAGCTAATAATAATATCATACTTAATGTAATTAATAAAACAGCACCATAAGTATATAAACCATGACCTAGTACTTCTATTTGTTGAAATTCAGTAATAATAACATCAGAAAATGAAGAAAAGAAATAGTTATTTACAATTGAATTTATTAAATTAACTGAAACAATTTTAGAGTCAGATAGTATACTGTTTAAATAAGTTATTTTATCTAATAATACAGATAAAGCGGGTACGTTATTAAAATTGAAAGGTATAATAGTAAAAATAATAAAAATAAATAAAGATCCTATTGCAATTGCTAAAGGTAAATTTTTAGTATATTGATTTCCAGTTTCTAATATATCTGTTAATTTTATATTTATCATCATAATTACAAATAGAAATAAAACAGCTATTGCTCCTACATATATTACAATATAAGATATACCTACAAAATTTATTCCTATAAGTATTAAATATAAAGCTGCTTGAACAAATGTAGAAATTAAAAAAATAACTGAAATTACAGGATTTTTAGAAGTAATAGAAAACACACTAGATAGTAATGTTCCGAAAGCTAATATATTTATAAACAGAGTTGTCATTGTTAAATTTAAATTAATTTTTATAGCCTACGTATTATAATTTATCTATACATAATTAAACACCCATTAGCCCATCACTCCCTCTACTTTTCTATCTTTCTACTTATCTATATTCACTCCTCTGTAAAGAAAAAGAGGTAGGATAGGGTTCGTAAAAATGAGGAGAGGTCAGAGGTATGATATATAATAAAGGATAATAAGGGTGGTATGAAGATAACCATTTCTTGATATTGTTTAATCAAGAAATATTATGTTAAGTATAAAATATAAAGGATTAAAAGGCTTAAACAAAATTTATTTTGTACTATGTGTATATTTTACTAATACATTCCTAACTTTAAAGGCTTATTATTGTTTCATCTAACCTTCAACTTAACCTCCCTATCCACCCTGTCCAACCTATCCTTTAGGGAAAGGACAGGCTAAGGACAGGCTAAGGACTATGGCTATCTTTCTACTTACCTTATCCACTCATTTTCTCCTACGGAGAGTAGGTAAGAGTAGTAATAAGTCTGAGATAGGATAGGAGGTAGGATAGGATGTAGGATTAGATACGGAAAAGATATAGGAAAATAGTAAATAAAAAAACAAAATAATTAGTTGCAGGTTTAACCTAGAAAAATTAACCTTAATTAAAATTTAAACTAAAGCATGCAGATACACAATAAAGGATAAACAAGCTAAAGCCTAATAATTAAAATTTAAGGCAGGATGACTTTGCATTCTTTAAGTACAAACAAAAGGTAAATTATCTCTTTTGTCTTTCTTATTTTAATAAAAACCAGAAAATCTGTATCCTTCCCTGGCGTTTGCTTACCCTAACAGATAGGCTAGCGGAGCGCGTCTCCTTACCCTGTCCTTACCCTAAAGGACAGGCTGGACAGGGTAACGTAGCACCCTCCCTTAAAATACCACCTTTATTTTATTATTAGAAGCGGTATGGGTAGGATCGAGGCGTAGGAATTTAATTAATATTTAATAAATAAAACGAACAGGTTTGAGGTATTTATATAGTTATAATCTAAATTTTACCCTCCTTCTCAATATTCGACTAAGAAAAGAGAATAAAAAATTAAATTATATAACTAGCCCGTTACCCTCTATAGTTCCTAAAAACAGGAATGTAAGGGTGAAGGATAGCTAGACTAAGGGGGGGGTTAATAATAAATTAAAATTATACAGTATAAAGTAAAGCAGATACTGCAGTATGAAGAGGATTTAATAACACATTAGGTAAAATTCCAAACACAATAGTTGGTATTAATAGACTAATTAAAAGATAATATTCTCTTCTATTAATATCTTTTAATGCAGGTAGATGTGGAGAGTAAGATCCATAAGATAGTCTATTATATAAAAATAAAGAATAACAAGCAGATAATACAATTCCTGTAGCACCTAAAGAAGCAATTATAGGGTTTTGTTGCCAAATTCCTAATAAAGATAATTGTTCACCTAAGAAATTAAGGCTTAGAGGTATTCCAGTATTACATAAAGTAAACACAAAGAATAAGATAGTAAATACAGGCATATATGTAGCTAAACCTCTAATATAATTAATAATTCTTTTACCTGTTCTATCATAAATAATACCTCCTACACAAGTAAATAGAGCTGGACTAACGAAACCGTGAGCTAATGCTAGTAATATAGCACCTTCTATTCCTTGTATTGTATTAGAGAATAATCCTAATACTACTACTCCCATATGAGCTACACTACTATAAGCAATTAATCTTTTAGTATCTTGTTGAATTATAGTAGATAGTGAAGCATAAATTATAGTAATTACTGCAATAGTTTGTATTAACGGACTAAAATAATTTGTGGCATCAGGTAAAAAGTTAATTAAAACTCTAATATAACCATATGTAGCTAATTTTAAAATAGTAGCAGCTAATATAATTGAACCCGCTAAAGGAGAATCACTATGTGCTTTAGGCAACCAAATAATAAAAGGATATAAAGGAGTTTTAACTGCAAAAGCTAAAAAAAATCCTAACCATAATATTTTTTGAGCATCTAAACTTATTTCACATAAAGAAATTAATTGAAAATCTGTTGATCCTATATAACTATATATTATTAATATACATAATAACATTGGTAAACTTCCTGCTAATGTATATAAAAAGAATAAAAATGCAGATCTAAATCTATCTGTACCGTGACCAAATATTATAATAACAATAAATAATATGGGTAATACACTTTCGAAGAAAATATAAAAAAGTAATAAATCTAGAGAAACAAAAGCACAAATTTGTAATGTTTCTAACAGTAAAAATGAAATTAAAAACATTTTTAAGTTTTTATTAATATTAGAATAATTAGATAATAAAGCAACAGGTGTAATAAAAGTTGTTAATAACACAAAATAAAGAGATATTCCATCTATACCAAAATTTAAATGAGCAAAATTTAATTGATTGAATTCAGATACAAATTGAAATTGAGTAGTATTTGAATCAAATTGATACCATATAAATAAAGAAATAAATAAATTAATTAGAGAGGTTGTAAGTGCTATTTTTTTCATCTGTGTTTGACCTTTAATAGTTTCCTCTGAAATAGGTAACAATAGTAATGAACCTAAAACAGGTATAAGCAAAAGTAAAGTTATCATAAGTTATGTTTAATTTTATAATCTTCTCTAAATTTAAATTATTTATGCAAGGGATTTAGCATTACTTTAGCATAGTTTAATATACTTTAGTGTTCTTAGAATCCTTAAAAACAAAAAATAATTTAATTAAAAAAAGAAATATTGTTAATTAAATTATAAAATTTTAATTAAATAAAACATTAAAATTTAATATATTAACCTTTATTATAGTTATTGAGAAGAGGATTTGCTTTTTTAATTAACATTTTCACTAGACCGTACTACCTCTTCCCGTAGGATTCTTTCTTACTACCTCCTAGTGGCTACGAAGTGGACAAGGAGAAGGGTAGCTATCATAATTAAAATAATTAAAATAATAAAAGCTATTAATTATTTCTTCAGGGTATTTTACTAACCCTTTTCTTTTCTTTTAAATAGAAATATTTTACTTCTTTTGATCAAAGATGACTAAAATATTTAAAGCTAAATTACCTCCTACCTTCTACCTTTTTCCTCCACCCTCTTCTACTTATATTCCTTATAAAAAGACTAGCTCTTTAGAATTGCCATAGTTTATATTAGTATTTTTCCGAACCTTCTTACCCTATCCTTACCCTATCCTTTTCCTAAAGGTTAGGGTGGACAGGGTGGACAGACATATTTAAAATTAATTCTTTATATTTGTTATCCCAAAATAAAGGATCTGTTTCAATAAGCGATAAAAAGGAAAACTAGTAGGTACTCTTCTCAAAATAAGTTCCATAAGTCTCATCACTAAAGTATATTTTTGTTTTTGATCTTTTTATTTTCCGCCCCTTCTGATAATAAATGAACTATTAAATAAAATACTTATTAATTTACCACCATTAAATTCATTTATTTTACCCTTATCTATTTTTTAATTGAAGTTTCTATACTAAAATTAGCATTTGTAATATACCTTTTAGATTGTTACATTTTTTTATTCCATGGAGGTTTAAAGGGCAGGCGTTACGAACCCTACCTTTATCCTAGCTCTTGTATTGTTAAATTAGGGTAAGGTTTTAAATTAGAATCGTAGAAGATACAATTAATGATACAATAAAAATGAGATAAAAGAGAAGCTAATAAAGTGAAATATACGAAATTTTTTATTTCCATTTATTATAATTAACTTTAATTTACTAATTAATTCCTTTATTCATTTATTCTTAAAAAGTTAAATAGGGAAGTTAATTAAAAACAACAAAAACAACAAAAACAAAAATAATTTACTCTCTTACTCTCTCCCCTTATATCACACCTTCCTATGGTAAGGAAGAAGGAGGGCTAGAAATATAAAGTAAGAACAATTATATATCTTTATTTAAGGCTTGCCCCTATGTTTTAGATAATACATTTCATTTAGGGAAAATATTAATCAAATGAATACAAGTATGAACACTAGATATGGAACGAATGTATACCATTATATATTTGAATTGATAATATTTTTAAATGGGACTAATTCTAGTTAATTTAAGTAGTTATTTTTATATAATAATTTAAATAATTTCATTTAATAAACTTTAAGAAAAGGAAATATTTTATTTAATTAAACCTCGTTAATCTTACGCTCTATCCCTCCGTAGGAAATCTTTATCCTACATCTACACTCCTCTCCTTTCCCTTTCCTTACCCTGTCCTTTCCCTCCTTATCCTAAAGGATAGGGTGGATAGGGTGGATAGATATGCTAAATAAGGATAGGGTGGATACGCAGATGTATGTAGGCTATTCTTCAAATTAAGAAATAATAAAATTTACTAGTATGAGGTAGTAGAAAGATAAAGTTTAATTATACCTTAGAACAATTGATTAATGGATAGAAGGTAAAACAACAAAAAATAAAATAAATAATGAATAACAATAGCAATAATAATGACAGTCTCAATATTACTAATGCAACAGAAGCAAAAGAATATTCAGATATAAATATTGATAACAGAATATTACCTTTATTTAGAACACCAATAATTACAAAAAAATTAACAGATAAAAAAAGAAATAAAAATAATTTAAATCTTTTAAATCTAAAAAAAAAATTAACTTATAAGTTTATAACATTAACAGAAATATTAAAATTATACTTAAAGGGTATAAATAAATATAAAATGAATTTGAATAAATATTTAGTAGACACAAATAAATTAGATTTAATATTTAACATAAAAAATGATGAATACTATAAATTAAACCTACATTTATCTAATTATTTATATAAAATTAATAAATTTATATCTATTTTTAATATAAATTCTTTATTATACAATATAAGACTTTTTGTACCTACACGTTTATTTAAACCTCAACCTTGTCTTAAATACGATTATCGATTAAGATATATACTGAAAAATTTAACAACAAACAGTAGATTGTATAACTTTGAAAAAAGAAATTTTGTTAAAATAGAAGAAAGATTAAATAAGGAAGAATTGACACATTTACTTGTAAAAGGTAGAGAATACCTGAATGATCTAAATTATTTAATCAATAAAAATAAAAATAAATTAAATAATCTGGCTCTCCTATCGCAATCAAACATAGATTCTGTAAGTAATCAGAATACTCAAAGAACATCTGCCTTAGGAGAAGTAGGAAATTTAAATAAAGAGTCTACATTGTCTACATTACCTACGAAAAATTTTAATTCTGTATTATTAACTCTAGATGAATTAAAAACAAAAATTAACAAAATAGAGACAGATTCTCTCGCACCGCGAAAAGTTATAACAAACCAAAATACAAATAAAATTACACAAACAATGAATTCAATATTAAAAAATAAAAGTTTTGATTATAAAACCGACTCTATCTCTTTAAATTCTAATCCTGTATCCGTAGTATATACAAATAATAAAGATAATAATTCTACAATACAAAATAAACCAGTAATTAACCAATATTTAAAATCAATGAGTATTAATAATATGCAAAGAAAAGGTATATTTCTTTTTTATTCTAATATTGTTAACTATAATTTTAAAAGTGGGTACGAAGGAGAAACTAATAAATTAATTACAAAAATTTATAATTTATTAGCTATTTCATTTAAATCTATGTACTGTTTAATTAGTAAACCTGTTTTCGTTATTACACCGGATAAAATTATTATACATTTATTTTATTTCTTATTTATTCCTAATCTGTTAAAATATAAAAAAATACATGAGGCAGTAAAACAAGGATATTATAATAAAAAGAAATTAAAGGAAAGAAAAAGAAAAATTAAAAAACAATTCAGTAAATTTAGAAAAATTAAAATTAATGTTAGAATTAAATTAAGAAAATTATCTAATTTAAGTTTAATTACAGTATATCCTAACAAATTCAAACAACTGTGTTCTATCTTAAGTATTTTGTTTAAAAAACCTGTAGAATTAGATTTAGTTCGATTACATTATCCTTATAGTGATAGTAATATTTTAGTAAATTTATTAGGTATTATGATTAATAAAATTAAATTAAGAATTATTTTCAGAAAACTGTTTGAAAAAGCTGTTATTAAAAATTTAAACAAAATTAGTAGTAATAATAATCTAAATATTATTCCTGCTTTTTTATCTGGTATTAATATTAGAGTAGCTGGTAGAGTGTTAACACAAAGAGTGATACCTCGAAAAACGGTTAAAATTTCTCGAAGAGGTGCTTCAGCTAGAGGTAAAATTAATTATTCAGATGTCGCAAGATATACAAATAAAAATAAAAGAGGTGCCTTTAGTATTACAGTAACATCAGGACAAATTTTTGTTTAATTTAATGCTCAACACTTATCCCCCCCCCCCCACTACTCCCGCTCATATTTCCTTCTACCTACCCTGCGTTTCCAATCCCTAAAGGATAGGATGCTAAATAAGAGGCTGGGGTGAAAGAGGGAGAAGGAGGTAGGTAGGACAGATTACAATAATCAATAAAAGAGTTGAGAAATGATCCGACAAATAACAAAAGAATACAGACAAAACCAATAAAACAAAAATGTCACAATTATTTACTTTAAAGATACAAAATATAACAAATATGTTACCTGAACTATCTAACTTATCTTTCCTATTTTTATTTAAAATAATTATTATTTTAAGTTTACTTATTTTTAACATTTATTTATATTTTACCGTTGAAGATCATACTACTAATTCTGAATTTAAATCTTTAGAATCAGGATTCGGTGGAAAATCTTTACGTAAATATTTCACAACTTTCTTAGGGCTCGGAGGCTTATTTGGTACACAATGAGCAATTAAGAGTGAGGCTCCTTCTTCCACTACTACCTCTACCGCTCCTTATGCTAAAGGATCTAGTGCAGTAGAGGAGATTAGGGATGAGAGTAGAGCAGAAATACAAGCTGAAATTGAAAAATTGAAGGCTGAATCACAAAAATCTATGATACCTGATGAACTTGATTATTTGAGTAAGATTAATTTAAAAATTGAAAATAAGAAAACCCAATTAAAAGAAATAAATGAAGCATTACAGAAAGCAATATCTAAGGCTCAGTTAGAAACAGATGAAAGCCAAACAAATGTAGAAAAAGGAATTGATAGTTTAGACTATGAGACTAAAATTTATAATTTGTTTTCTGCTATAATAGAACAGTTTGAACATTTAGATAATTACAGTAAAATAGCGGTATCAATGCTTTTACTAAAAAGCACGTTAATATCGGCACTTGTTTCAATAGTATTTATTTTTTATGGTGATTATCTAATTAATAAATATAATATTGAAACACGATTTCCTAAATTAGCCAAGATTATTTTATTAAGGCGAAAATTTAGTAGATATTACTTACTATGGAATTCTGCACTTGTGTTATTTCTAATTTTAATTGAAATCATTTTTTATATATCTATTTTACTAATGTAAATATAAACTTACTTAATATATCACAAATTAATTAATTTTAACCCCCCTTCCCAATTAAAATTTAAAAAGATACAAATGTAAATTAATTGATTAATAATAAATAAATAACAAATAATAATTAAAATTTAAAAAACAAAAACAAAAAACAAAAATTAATACTTATATTAAATTACCCTTAAATTTATAATAAAGCAACGCTCTGCGTCTTATAATAAAATATAAATGTCATTACATATTAGTCTATCCTAAGCGCAACTCTATTAAAAAAATTTAACTATATCTTTCCTATCCTATCCTCCCTATCCTTTAGGTAAAGGACAGGTAAAGGATGGTATTATTACATCTAATACAACTATTAGCTAATATAATTATCCATTTTATCCTGGGCTCCGCACACTTATGCTAAGGCCCGATGGGCAGAAGAGGAGCGTAGCGCCATACTACAGAAAGGCTCCCTACCTTAGAGGTAGGGCTTTTTATCCCCTGTTAGTAAAAGTAGGTGCAAATATTATAATAACATAAATGCAAATATTTTAATAGCATAAAAGAAAGAAAATATTATAATAAAATAAAATTATTGAGGTAGTTAGAAGGTTATTTAATCTTCAATTTACTGTTCTGCGTAGCACTCACTAAAGTTTTATATAATTACTGGTACTGATCCACTCAGTGCACCTATAAGATTAAATTTAAGAGGAGATAACATACTAGTTCTTCTGCGTACTTCTACCGCCCACCCACTTCTAAAAGGAGGATAGGCAATGAAATAAGACAAATAGTTAAATAAGCTAACAAGAAAACACTAAAGAATGTATTAATATGGTTGATAATAATCCTAGTAACAATGGTAAAATACCTAAAAAATTAAGGTACTTAATTGTCACTTTATTAGTTATAACAATGAGCTATTGTTTAATTACTTATGATATTATTACAATAATGTATTATTACCATAAAATCAAAAATATTATTAATTTAAGCCATAAATATTTTACTTTACCTTTATTTATTTTACTAATCCTGTATAAATTAGTTTATTTGTTTTATTTGATAGATTTTTCTTTTAAAGATGAGAAAGAATTAAATATTAAAATTAATAAGTATTATCCCAAATTTATTAAAAATCTTTTAATTGAATTAAAAGAATTAAGTCAAAGTCCCGACATTAATTTTTTTATAAGAATGGAAGTTCAATTTATTTTAATAATATTTATTATGTTTATAATTTTACTAGCTCTTTTCACCCTTTGTTTCTGTAAATAATTAAATGTTTATGCTTATTTATAATTATAAATTAACCCCCCCCTCATAAAATTTAAACAATATTAGAAATTAAATTTAAGGGTAACTCTATTATTACTATATTTCTCCCCTGTTTTTAAACAATAATGACAATAAAATGATAATTATAATTCAATACTCAAATTGGAAGGATTACGAATTAAAAATTAAATAAAACTTTTAAAGTCAAAATATCCTCAGATGTATTTATATCTATTTCACATGTTCAAACAGTAAAAAGTATAGAGTAAGATTATATACTTAAAAGAGGTTTAAACTATTAAAAATTTTTAATTTTATAAACGAACATCTGCAACTACTGTAAAGTAGATTAAGCATGAAAAATAAATATAAGGGCAGGTGATCCGATTGGTAATGGTGATTCTCTGTAAAAGAATTGGTTAATAACCGTAAAAGGTTCGATTCCTTTACTGCTCAAATATATATATAAAGCTATTATTCTTATAATAGCCCCTAACAACTTTTTTAAACCCCTAACTTCCTCTTTAAATTCCTATATTGCCCTTTATCTATGCATAGCCATGGTATTAAAACGAAAGGTTGAGTAGGCTACCTTATCAATAATAATAAGAGAATATTAGAATAATTGGCCAATCTCCTTACATCTCTACTAAACCAGGGCCTATCATAATATCACCCTTTCTCCTATGCTAAAAGGACCGTCCCCTTTTCCTTTAACATTTAAGGTGATAATTCCTTTCTGTATCATGGCGCTACGCTCCCTTACTTACCCTAAAGGATGGCTAGGCGGAACGCTAGCCTAAAGGAGAGACGGAACGGAAAGGTAAAGATAGAGGGTGCTTTAGGTAGGAGGTAGTGTTTAATTTCAATTTTAAGACTTTAGCATAATGGTTAATGCAGTTCGCTCATAATGGATATTATAAGGGTTCAACTCCCTTAGGTCTTATTTAAAAAAAGATGTTCCCTTTATTGTGTTAAGAATTAAAGGTAAGTATTCAAAAAGAATAATAGAACCCCCTTCAACCTAACCTATCCTTAACACCTTTTACCCTGACTAATTTTTATATCCTACCCCCTGGCTCCGCAGCCTTAACTGATAGGATATAAAATGGTAAAGGATATTACCCAGGAGTATGGAGTATGGAATAATAATAGGTAGAACGAGCAATATCTAGGAGCAAATGTATTTGTATACGATAATTCTATTAATATAACTTAGTATTATATAGCCCTGCTTTACCTATTTAAAAAACTAAAAGAGTAGTTAATAATCCTAAATACTTACTCTAATTCTACGCTCCGGCTCTTATACCTTCTCTTCCCTTACGATAAAGGTATAATGTTAATCTAAGGTGGATAGAAGGAGCTAGGACTAGAATCTTTAAATAAATAAAGTGGAGATAGAATAGAGAGGGATGGTTTCGAGCTTAATTTAAATAATATTTAAATTGGCCTAATTTTTATACAGAAATAAAGAAAAGATAGAGTAATAAAAATTTTCTTTAAGTTTACCCTTAAAAGGGCATTTGGTCGAGTCTGGTTTATGGCGCTCGTTTTGAAAACGAGTACTTTACAAAAGTCGTGAGTTCAAATCTCACAGTGCCCGTTTTTCTATTAATTTAAGTTCAATTTATTATCTGCTCGCTCCTACCTCCACCTTGATACAGAAGTGACCGTAGAGCGTAGCGCCTACCATCCCACACCTTAAGGTAAAGGCTCCGCAGCCTTATGCTAATGAATAGATAATGGCTATGGCTGGAGGGCCGAGTGAAAAGGTAATGTAGGAATAGTTATTTTTTATTTTATACTTTGTAATTTGTATTTTGTATTTTGTTTTTTGTTTTTACTTGTTTTTACTGTTAAGCTAAGTATTATAAGTATATAGCTTATATTTTATCCTTTTTAAAAGAAGAAATAATCTATGCATAGCCATGGTATTTTTATCATACCTTAGGTAAATTTTAAGTAGGATAAAATTAAAAATATTAATGATTTTACCTAAAGGAAAGAAAATATATAAAATAAATAATAAAAAGGTTATAAAAATAACAGAATAAAATATAAAGTAAAAATAAAATCGATATTAACGGTGGATGACAAATTGGCCAGTCGCTCCTTTTGGGTGGGAGACATATTGCGCGTTCGAGTCGCGCCTACCGTGTTAATAAAATTAGATTAATAGTTTATTTTACTTTTATAAATGTTTACTATATTCTTTAACTAATCTTATATTTATATCTTCATTAAGGTAAGCTTTACCTATAATTATTAAAATTCCTCCTACCTTCTTCTTCAGCCATGCTAAGGGCCTCTTTACCCTACCTACCATTCCTTTAGGATAAGGATGGTAAGGATAGCTAGATAAGAAAGGGAGCGTAGCGCTACCCTTATGAAGGTATATAAGACCTTTACCTTAAGGACAAGTGTGGCTCCGCACCCTTTAGCTAATGGCTTTTAGGTTGGGCAATGGTGACGTAGGCTAGGATATTGTAACAAACTAAAACAAAAGAGTGTGCCTTGTTCTTTATAGAATAATAAGTAAACTTAGATATTAAAAGAAATAATAAAAATATAAATTAAAATTTTTATTAATTCCTAACAGGTTTTATGGCTGAGTGGTTTAAGCGAGGTACTGTTAATACTTTTTACAGGGGTTCGAATCCTCTTAAGACCTAAGAATTAAATAATAAAAATATAAAAATAAAAACCAGTCTAACATTTCCTACTTGCCTTTCTTAAAAAAATGTGTTAACTAAAGTAATTTAACCTTTGTATACACTTATAAAGCTAAACCAATCTCCTATCTTAAGGAGCCCTTCCCCTTACTACTTCTTCTAAAAATTAATCCTTACGGATGAAGGATAATGGGGAAGGAAAATAAAATAAAGAGAGAAAAAATAAATAAGGTAAAAATAAAAATGAGAATGGTAAGTAAAAGTATATATAAATTGTATAAGGATAGAGTAGTAGTATGATAACTCCTAATTATTTTTGTTCATAATTGCATGCATAGGTGCGTAAGTAGTAGCGAAGATACAAAAATAAAGAAATAGCGAACATGTTGAAATTTGGTAAACAATCTTCTCTTAAGCAGAAGTGGGAGGTATCCCTTAAGAGTTCGAGTCTCTTTGTTCGTACTCGTGTTTCAAAGATAGTGTTAAAAAAGCTACAGCTTAAATATAAAAAATTTGTTAGAAACAAATTTAAGCGAAATAGTGTAAAGGTTGCGCACAACAGTCTCATGATCTGTTAGTTTAGGTTCGATTCCTGATTTCGCTAATAATAATAATAATTAGATGTTCTTTGAATTACCTTATATTGATTTAAGATTCTCCGGAATAATAGCCAAAGAGGCTAAGTGAAATTACTTTTAATTTAGAATGGTAATTATCTTTTCTTTGCTAGAATGTTGTTAACAGTAACAACACCAAGGTCTTAATTAAAATATATCTTCTAATCTCATAATATATATCTAGACGGGTGACTATTAAATTTATTTAAATTTAAATTATTATATAAATATAAGAGTAAAATAAATAAATTTTCAGTAACTCTCTCTATCAGCCCTGCGTAGGGCCTGGCCTTCTTTAAATTGGCCTTCTTTCTCCTCATAAGGGTGCGGATCCTTAGCAACCTATCCACCCTTCCATTCCTCCCCTGTCCACAGTGTGGACACTGTGGACAGGAATGGAAGGGAGGACAGGGAGGATATTAAGGATAGGATCTTAAATAAGGAGACCCTTAGCATGAGATATACGAATCTAGCTGTGGATAGCCGTAGTAATTAAAATGAGGAAGGATTGATTATATAATCTGCTTAGCAGATGATGTTTTAGTCTTAAAACAACAAATATATCGTTTTTGTTTTTGTTGTTTTTATTTAATGATATATAATAATAATCTAGAATATTTAAGTTCAAGTATAATTGAGGATGAAAATATAAAATATAAATATAAATATAAATATAAATATAAAATATAAACAAATAATGAAGGTAAATTTATACCACATTAATAATTAAAAGTAGAATGAAATTAATTATCTTTATATAGTTAGCATTCAATTTAAGCAACCAACTGTTAATATTTTTATGTTAACTTTATCTAATTTGAGTATCAACTAACAAAAATAATCAAATAGAGATTTAAAAAGTGGATTAGATATACCAAATAAATTAGATAAAATACCTTGGTATCTATAATAATATAATACATATAATAATAAATAAATAAACAACAAAATAAATGAAAATAAAATTAAATAATTTTCAACATTTTCCTTATCATTTAGTGGATCCTTCTCCTTGGCCTATTTTACTAAGTTTTTCTTTATTAAATATGGCAATTGGTGCAGTATTATATATGCATGGATTTTATTTAGGAGGTAGTGTATTAACTTTAGGTTTTGTATTAACTGGCTTTGGAATGATTCTATGGTTTAGAGATGTAATTACAGAAAGTACATATTTAGGTCATCATACAAAACAAGTAAAAAATGGGTTAATGATTGGAGTAATACTGTTTATAGTAAGTGAAGTATTTGCTTTCTTATCTATATTCTGGGCCTTTTTCCACTCTAGTTTAGCACCTGCTATAGAAATTGGAGGTTCTTGGCCACCTCTAGGAATAACTCCTTTAGATCCTTTTGCAATACCTCTATTAAATACTTTTTTATTACTATCAAGTGGTGCTTTTGTAACATATGGTCATCATGCTTTAATAGCTGGAAATAGAAAAGCTGCAATAGATGGAGTATTTATAACAATAATTTTAGCTATAGTATTTACTGCTTTACAATATTTTGAATATTCAGAAGCTGGATTTACAATGTCAGATGGTGTTTATGGTTCAGCCTTTTTTGCTTCTACTGGTTTACATGGTTTCCATGTTATAGTAGGTACAATATTTATTTTAGTAGGTTTTATTAGAATCGTAAATTATCAATTAACAAAACAACACCACCAAGGTTTTGAAGCAAGTATCTTATACTGGCATTTTGTTGATGTAGTTTGGCTATTCTTATTTGTAGCTGTATATTTCTGGGGAGGAGCCTAATTTAAAAAGATAGTAACTAAAAAGTAATCTATTAACCCTCTGCGCTCCGCGTCTCCTTTCCCTAAAGGATAGGCTGGACAAGGTAGCGTAGCACTACTCACCTGAAGCTAAATAAAGCAATAAAGGTAAGGTAGTATATAACAGCCTAATGCCTAGGGCTACAGGTAGGAGAGTAAGAGTTGATAAATAAATACAAATATTCACATATTATGAATTTACAGATTTCTTTAGTAGCTGCTTTCTGTTATTTAGGTTAGCTTTAAAAAAATTAACGATAATATAACCCCCTTTCTTTAGTTTATAACAAAAATTAAATACTTAATTAAATATCTACTTTAGGATTAGTTTATTAATATATCTGTCCAAATTAATAATATAATTTATAATAAAAGAATAAATAAAAATAAGATTAACACAAAATGTATTAAATTATTTTATTTAAAAGCGCAATCATTAAATGTATCTAGGATGATAAAAACATAAATTATGAATTTCTCGTTATTTTTATTTTTAATAGGTATTTTAGGTTTTATTTTAAATAGAAAAAATATTATCTTAATGATCATAGCTATAGAAATAATGTTATTAGCCGTAACGCTATTAGTATTAATCAGTTCTTATGGTTTTGATGATAATGTTGGACAAACTTTTAGTATCTATATAATATCTATTGCAGGTGCAGAATCTGTAATAGGATTAAGTATTTTAGTTGCTTACTACCGTTTAAGAGGAACTATTTCATTAAGAACATAATGTATCTTTCAATTATCATTTTACCATTATTAGGTTCAATCGTGACCGGTTTCATGGGTAGAAAAGTCGGAGTGACAGGTGCACAAATAATAAGTTGTACTTGTCTAATATTATCTTCATTATTAATGACAGTTGCTTTTTATGAAGTTGGAATATGTTCATCTCCTGTGAATATAGAATTAATTAGTTGGTTAGATAGTGAACTAATGTCGATTACTTGGGCATTTTATTTTGATCAATTAACAGTATCTTTAGGTTTAGCTGTATTATATTGTTCCACATTAATACACATTTATACTATTGATTATTTATCTTCAGATCCTCACAATCAAAGATTTTTTTCTTATTTATCAGCCTTTACAGGAGGTATGTTAGTATTAATCACTGGTGCTAATTTCCTAGTAATGTTTGTAGGTTGGGAAGCAATAGGAGTGGTTTCTTATTTACTAATTAATTATTATTTTACTAGACTTCAAGCGAATAAAGCAGCAATGTTAGCATTTACTATGAATAGATCAGGTGATATGTTAATGAGTATAGGATTTTTTGCAATATTTGCAGTATTTGGTTCATTACATTATTCTTCTATTTTTACATTAGTACCTTATATGAATGAAACATCTATTACTATAATTGGTTTATTATTAGTAGGTGGTGCTTTAGCTAAAAGTGCTAATGTTCCTTTACATTCTTGGTTACCTGGAAGTATGGAAGCCCCTACACCAGTAAGTGCTTTACTTCATGCTGCTACTCTAGTAACAGCAGGTATCTATTTACTATTGAGATGTTCACCTATATTAGAATATAGTCCTACAGTCTTATTAGTAATAACTGTAATAGGATCTACAACAGCCTTTTTTGCAGCTACTTGTGGTTTATTACAAAATGACTTAAAAAGAATAATTGCTTTTAGTACAATATCTCAATTAGGATATATGATGATGGCTATTGGTCTAAGTCAATATAATGTAGCTTTAATGCATACAGTAAATCATGCTTTCTTTAAAGCATTACTTTTCTTAGGTGCTGGAGCAGTAATTCATTCTTTTGCGGATCAACAAGATGTTAGAAAAATGGGAGGATTAATAAAATTTTTACCTTTTACTTATTCAGTAATGTTAGTAGGATCACTAAGTTTATTAGCTACACCATTCTTAACAGGATTTTATAGTAAAGATTTAATATTAGAATTGGCTTACGGTCAATATAGTTTTAGTGGAATGTATGCTTTTATCTTAGGATCCATAACAGCAGGTATTACAGCCTTTTATAGTTTTAGATTAATTAGTCTTGTTTTCTTAACAACACCTAATGGACAAAAACAATCTTATTTAAATTCTCATGAATCTAATATAGCAGTTATTATTCCTTTATTAACATTGGCATTATTTAGTATATTTTTTGGTTATGTATTCTCAGATTTATTTGTAGGTGTAGGATCCGATTTCTTTGGTAACTCATTATTTATTCACCCTAATAATATTTCTATTATAGAAGCAGAGTTTTCATTAAATCCTATAATAAAATTATTACCAGCAATTTTTAGTTTAAGTGGAGCAGTATTGGCTATTTTTATGTATCATAGAGCACCAGAATTTATAATTAATTTAACAAATAGTAAATTAGGAATAAAATTATATAGTTTCTTAAATGGAAAATATTATTTTGATGTAATTTATAACCACTATGTAGTATCCGCTGGATTACAAATTGGTTATTTAATTTCTAAACAAATAGATAGAGGTGCTATTGAATTATTAGGACCTTATGGATTAGCTAATACATTCTCAAATACTGGAAATAATATTGCTAAATTAGATACAGGTATTATTACAACTTATTCACTTTATATCACTATAGGTTTATTATCTTTATTATTTTTAATATTTGCACCTGTGTTAATAGATACTTCTATGTTTAATGAAATTAGACTAATTATTATATATTTTGCTTCTTTAATATTAGTTTTATCTCCTTCTGCAACAGTTCCTTTACACAATACAACTTCTATTAGTAAATAATAGTAATACCTCAATATAAAGGAAAAGCAACACAAAAATATAATTTATATTCTTATTAATAATTTAACCCTTATCCCCCCCTCTGTTCGTACATAAGGAACTAGAATAGGAGATTATGAGATAATGGTAGTCTAATAATATAAAAATATATCCAATAATATAATTAGAGTGATGAGTTGAAAATTATTAATTTATTCTTTAATCTGTAATTAAAAAGTAATATTTATTTTTTAATACTTGTATTATGGTTTTGTTATATTTATTTAGAGTTTTAATCTAGCTTGGCCACTCCTACTCTTTATCTTACATCTTATACCTAGCTAATTTATTTCTTCTTATCCCCTTCCTTTAAGGGTAGAAGTTTACTTTGGTAACGATTCTAGGGCTTTTAGCATACTAATGTATCCCCACCCGAACTTAGCTTCCTTTAAGGTAGGTAGGGTCAGAATGGCCTTATTTAAACTCATAATGGCAGGTGGCACGGAGCAAAGGTAGGAGCGAGAGTAGGAGCTTCCTTCTTATCCTTATTTAGGCAGGAGAAGGAGCTAGCACATCTAATGTCGGATAAAGGGAGAAGAATAGGGGGGGGGGGGGTTGGTGCGATAAATTTTAAATTTAGGTGATTTTAATTAAGATTGGATAGGTAACATTTTAAATGCATGGAATGGTATAGGGCTAGCTAATGTCCATTCTAATGTATTTGCTGTTTGAGTTTCATTATTTAATAATACTCCGCTAGTAAAGTAAGGTGCTACTTGCCAAGGGTTATTAGAGCTAGCAGGTTGGTTAACACAAGCATCATAAATTACATAACCAAATAAAATTGTTGCCATTACAGAGATAATTGAACCTAAACTTGATACTGCATTCCATCCACTAAAGGCATCTGGGTAATCAGGTATTCTTCTAGGCATTCCAGCTAATCCTAAGAAATGTTGAGGGAAGAATGTTAAGTTAACTCCAATAAACATAGTCCAGAAATGGATTTTACCTAAGAAATCATTACAATTTCTTCCAAGGAATTTAGGACTCCAGAAATAAAATGCAGCGAATAAAGCAAACACAGCACCCATAGATAACACATAATGGAAGTGAGCAACTACATAGTAAGTATCGTGGAAAGCAATATCTAATGAAGCATTAGATAATACTACTCCAGTTAATCCACCTATAGTGAATAATGCTAAAAATCCTAATACAAATAATAATGGTGTATTGTATCTTAAACTTCCTCCATATAAAGTAGCTAACCATGAGAATATTTTAATTCCAGTAGGAACAGCAATAACCATTGTAGCTGCTGTAAAATATGCTCTAGTATCCACATCTAAACCAACTGAGAACATGTGGTGACTCCATACAAGGAATCCTAAGATACCAATAGAGAACATAGCATAAACCATTCCAATGTAACCGAAAACAGGTTTTCCTGAAAAAGTTGATACTATATGACTAACTATACCAAATCCTGGTATAATTAAAATATACACTTCGGGATGACCGAAGAACCAGAATAGATGTTGATATAAAATAGGATCTCCACCTCCAGCTGGATCATAGAAGCTTGTATTAAAGTTTCTATCTGTTAATAACATTGTAATAGCTCCGGCTAATACTGGTAATGCTAATAATAATAGAATTGCTGTAATAAAGATAGCCCATACAAATAATGGTAATTTATGTAAAGACATACCATTTGTTCTCATATTTAAAGTTGTACTAATGAAATTGATAGCTCCTAATAAAGAAGAAACCCCTGCAAGGTGTAAACTGAAGATAGCTAAATCTACAGAACCTCCAGAATGAGATTGAATTCCAGCTAATGGAGGATACACTGTCCATCCTGTTCCTGCTCCATTTTCCACTAATGAACTCATAAGAAGTAAAATTAATGAAGGTGGTAGCAACCAAAAGGAAATATTATTTAAACGAGGGAAAGCCATATCTGGACTTCCACAGTGGATAGGTAAGAAATAATTACCGAATCCACCTACCAATCCAGGCATAACCATAAAGAAAATCATGATAAATGCATGAGCAGATATAATTACGTTAAATAATTGATGATCCCCTTGTAAAAATTGTACTCCTGGAGAAGATAATTCTAATCTAATTAATACTGAAAATGCAGTACCTATCAATCCTGCAAAGATTGAAAAAATTAAATAAAGAGTACCAATCTCTTTAGCATTAGTCGAATTAAGCCAATTCACTTACTAGTACTCAATTCTTAATCTAGTTAGCTTACTTTTATAAGTAACAATATATTATTTTTATTTTATTTTATTTTATTTTTAACTTTAATTTTATTTATTTTATTTTATTTTTATTATTATTTTTATATTATTTTTATTATTAATTTTATTTTTATTTTAATTATTATTATTAATTTTATTTTTATTTTAATTTTTATATTATATATTGTATTTTTATAATTTTATCTCCTCCTTAAATTTATGCTAGCGCGTTGCCTGTTTTATTTACTTTGTGTTTGTGTAATTTGTTATATTTGTCCACTACCTTTACATCGCTCCTACCTTATGCTAAAGATTCAGTAGGAGGGGGGTAGCGCAGATAAGGACTAACTTTTTCTTTCTGTTTAATGGAATAAAGGTGAGTCGAACACCTAAGGGGTATTAGCCCGAACAATTAGCAATTGTCTTATCTTACCAATGAAAACTATTCCTAATTAAAATTTTTTATTAAATTATTATTATATTGCTCAATATACTTCTGTCCACAGGCCCTTCTAATGAAGAACATCTATCCTTACCTCCCTGAGTCCTTATCCTAAAGTTACCATAGAAGGAGTAGCGCTACGCTCCCATTCAGTAGTAACGCGTTAGGTAGTACGCAGAAATAAAGAATAAGTAATAAAAATAGAGAAGTAAGAATGCAGTATAATCTGTAATTATTTTATTATATTATTAGATTAGTTTAATTTATCTTCGTTATAGCTATGTTGCTATTATTATTACCTTAGAGCTTTATATTATAATTATTATACTTATTATAGTTATTTTAATTATTATTATAATTATTATTATTAATTTTATATTTATTATTAATTTTATATTTATTATTATTAATTTTATAATTATTATTATTAATTTATTTTTTATAAGATAAAGCTACAGAGAATATATGACGATAATGGAATCTAAGCTAGAGTAGTTATATAAGATTTCATAATTAAGTATAAATAAAAATCAATAGCGATCCTTATCAGATTTGAACTGATCCTAGCTTCTTGAAGGGGAGCTGTACGAACCACTATACTAAAGGACCCTTTATTATTAATTTTATTTTTATTTTAATTTTTATTTAAATTTTTACTTTATTATTATATTATTGTAACCAATATATTATCTACTTTTAATATATTATTTTTATTCACTATATTGATTATCAATACGGCTACTGTATCTACCTTAATATTACACATAGATTACTCATAGACTATTACCAATTTCTTTAATTAAAAAGTAATAAAAGAGAGTTAAGATATCTAAAACTGTAATTTTACTATTTTATTATAATATTTTCTCCTCTTTAATAATTATTAAAATTAAGATAAGGTTCTAGGTTAATTAATGGATATATCTAAAGAACAAAATTAATTTTGTGGATAACAAATTAGAAAATATTAACTTTAAGACTATTCTAAACAAAAATGAATAGAATAAATATATATCTAACACTTAAGTATGCTTAATATTATTTATTAACAAAAATAAAATATAAGTTATTAAATTATCTTTCCTATATCCTAACTTATTAATATTTAGATGAAATTCAGTAAACTAGTAGTAGCTGATATTATTAATATTTACAATAATTATAATAATATTAACAGTACTTTGTAATAGTTTTTCTTTACCAAATTCGTCCTATAGATAATAACTCTAACTCATTTATATGTTACAGTTTAATCAGAGAAGTATTATTACAGTAATACCCCCCCCCTTTAGTAAACATATAATTTACAAGTGTTTATTTATTATAACAGAAATTATACTTATTAAAATATATTTAAATAATTACTTTAGTTCTTTAATATATAAATATAGTGATATAAACATCTTAGTGAATATAGTCCTCCTCCTAATTAAGTCTGAGATAATAATATTAATAAAGATACTATTAAATAAGACTTCCCTTGGGGAGGATTATTCTCTATTAATATAAATAAGGTTATTCTCCTCTTTTAAGCACTCCAATCTAACAGAATATATAGTAACAAGAGATTACTAGGATAGCAATAAATCTCCTTAAATAATAAAGAATGAATGCTACAGAACAATATAATAACAGATACTTAATCTTAAAGATATCTAGTAAATATAACACGGATAGACTTATGTTTAAATATAGTAATAGAATCTTTCCAGTTAGTTAAAATGAATTAGCTAAAGTATTTAAAGTAGAAGGTAAAACCTCTAAGTATAATCCAGAGTTTAATAAATTAAATTTATTTACTAATATAGAGTTACTTAAAGAATTTATGGAATATTCATTACAAGAATCTAATTCATTATTTAATGCATTATATAGTGCCCAAGAATTATATATAATTAATTTTAATATTGATATTACCAGCATATTAAGTACATCTACATTAAGTTTAAAAATATTTAAATCCAAATTTTTAGAAGTAGATATTCCAATTTTAAAAGGTATGACTGATTCATTTATTAGAAAAAGTTATTTTGGAGGGGGTACTGATTATTATAAAGCTTACGGAACTAATCTACATTATTACGATGTTAACTCATTATATCCATTTGCAATGAGTAAACCAATGCCTTATAAATTAATAAACAAATATAAAGATATGAGCAATATAGAATTAAATAATTTCTTTGGTTTTTGCTTAGTTGAAGTTGAAACTCCTAATAATATATTAAAACCTATGTTACCTGTTAAATATAATAATCAAACCATATACCCAACTGGTTCTTGGACAGGTGTATATTTTAGTGAAGAATTAAAAGCATTAACTCCACTAGGTTATAAATTTAAGTTAATTGAAGGTTATGAATTCAGTAAGATTGATTTATTTAGTAAATATATCGAACATTTTTATAATCTTAAGAAAATATCTACTGGATCTGAGAGATTCATAGCTAAGATGCATCTAAATCAATTATATGGTATATTCGGTAGAAGAAAAGATTTAATACAAACCATAAACATTTACAGAAAGGATTTAGAGAAATATTTAATAAGTAAGATTATTAAATCTATAATTGAAATTAATGAAGAAATAATTACTATATTAATCCAAAATAATATTGATAATGATATATTAGAAGAATTAAATATATGTTTAGATACAAATATAACCTCTAAATCTATTGAAGTTCAAAGTAATGTTGCTATAGCAAGTGCTGTTACTTCATATGCTAGAATACATATGATACCATATAAATTACTACCAGGTACAGTATATACAGACACTGACTCTATATTTACTAGCGACATACTAGATAATAATTTAATAGGTAAAGAATTAGGATTAATGAAGGATGAATTAGATGGTATAACCATACAAGAAGGATATTTCTTAGGTATTAAACAATATGGTTATAAATATATTGATAATAATAACCAGATAATAGAAAGAAGTACATTTGCTGGAGTAGAAAGAAATAGTTTAAGTTTATTTGAAATAAAATCTATAGTCGAGGGTAATATAATTAGAAAAGAAATACCCATAAGATTTTATAAAACATTTAAAACATTAAATATAAGTATAAAATCTACTCATGTCTCATTACGAAAAACTAATCTTAAAAAATTAATAAATAATAATTATATACCTATAAATATTAACAATATAATTAAACCTAAATATTCATTATTTAATATAATAAAAAGAAAAGTATTAAAATTAATTAACAAATATTTAAAACAATAACCCCCCTTTTTGTTGTTGTTGTGGTTGTGTATTTATAAATTATACTTAACCTTTAAATATTTTAGATATGGTTAATCAGAGTTGAACTGACGACTTATGATTGGCAAACCATAAATTATACCACCTTAACTATAACCATTTTATATTATTCTGTTAAAATCTTTTTATTAAAATTGTTATAAATTTATTAGAATTATATTAGCCGAAAAAAGGAATCGAACCTTCTTTTTACCGTCATGAGTGGTATGTTTTAACCTGTTAAACTATTTCAGCTTTTTTGTGTGTTAAGTAATTTAACCATTCTCCTCTCCATATTATTATCTATACATCATACTTTACATCAAGAGCAGATCCGCTTTCCTAAAGGAAACGCTACCCTATCCTTTAGGCTAAGGAAACGCGCTCCGCAGGGGAACGGAGCGACCGAGCGAGAGTAGGACTGATAGAAGGAGAGAGGGATGGGGGGTAGTAATCATAATATAAATAAAAATAATGGTTATTCTTATAATATAATTTTTTTAAATTGTCAGGTTCCTAATTATGTTTAATGTAGTTCAATTGCATCTCTTAAATAAGAACATACTAATAATGTGAATACAAAAGCTTGGATTAAAGATACAGCTACTTCTAATCCTATTAATGCTAAAAAGATAGCGAAAGGTATTAAAGTTAATACTGCTACAATTAAGCTACCTGAAAATAATTTATACAAGTATGTTGATAATATTTTTAATAGAGTGTGACCTGCTACAATGTTAGCAAATAATCGAACACCTAGTGATACGGCTCTAGCTAAATAAGATACTAATTCAATTAAAACTAATAAAGGCACTAAAGCTAAAGGAGTACCAGCTGGAATAAAGAAAGAGAAAAATTTTATACCATGTATTGATAAAGCTAAAATAGTTACACCAATAAAGATAGTAACACTTAAACCTAAAGATACTACACCACTAGCAGTTACAGCAAAAGAATAAGGTACATTAGAAATTAAATTTCCAAATAAAATAAAGAAAAATAAAGAATAAATAAAAGGTAAATATACTTCACTTTGTGGACCTACTTGCTCTCTAACCATTGAACTTAAACTAGCAAAAGAAGACTCTAAGGAGATAGACCATTTACTTGGTATTAATTTAGATTCATTATTTCCGTAGATATGAAAACCTAATACTATTAATATTATAAAAATAGAGTACAAGGCTAAATTAGTTATAGTTATATTTAAATGACCTAAAATGGGTGCATTCAATCCTATTAAACTGGTTACTTCAAATTGACTTAAAGGAGATAAAATAAATAATTGTGACATTTTGTTAATTTAATATTTGTCTGTATTCTTTGTTATTTGTCGGATCATTTCTCAACTCTTTTATTGAGTCTCATCTCCACTCCTTCATCTTTACCCATATCTCCTTCTCTTAACCCTAGCTCCTCTTCTGCCCTAGCCATCCTTACCATCCTTATTCTAAAGGTAGGGTAAGGAGGGCCTTAGCATAAGGGTGCGGAGCCAAGGAGGAAAATGGATAATTATATTCGCTAATAGTTGTATTAGATGTAATAATACCATCCTTTCCCTGTCCTTTACCTGTCCTTTACCTAAAGGATAGGGTGGATAGGGTGGACAGGGTAGGAAAGATATAGTTAATTTGGTTAATTAGGAAGGAGGGGGGTTAATTTTAATTAAATTAATTTGAATTGTTAATTTTAAATTAAAATAAGTTTATATTTATTTTATCCAAGTAAAATAGATAGACAAAAAAAGACTTCAATTAAAATTATAAATAACACAAGGGAAGAATTCCATAGTAAGTAATATCTACTAAATTTTCGCCTTAATAAAATAATCTTGGCTAATTTAGGAAATCGTGTTTCAATATTATATTTATTAATTAGATAATCACCGTAAAAAATAAATACTATTGAAACAAGCGCTGAAATTAATGCACTTTTGAAAAAAAGCAAGGATAACGCTATTTTACTGTAAGCATCTAAATGTTCAAACTGTTCTATTATTCCAGACAACATATTAGATTCTTTAGTTTCATAGTTTAAACTATCAATTCCTTTTTCTACAATTATGGGCTCTACCATTCTATCGGGGCTTACATTAGACATTGCTTGAATTATATCTTTTTTTGTTTCGAACTCCGCTTTAAAATCAGGATGTGTATTACTATAATTTTCCTTTTTACTTAGAAAACTTTGATAAGCTGTGTTATAATCAAGTTCTAATCGACGTAATTCTAATAGAATTTCAGAGGTTCTTTCTTCAGGGTTTTGATTTATAAATTTATTTTGTAAGCTTATAAAATTATTTCCTTTAGTTGTAAGTTCTAAGGATAATTTTTGTTGTTCTTCTAATTGAAGTAAATCAGCTTCAAGTTTAATTTTACTCATACTTACATCATCGAGTTCATCATGTTTCATAGATTTTTGTGTTTCAGCCTTCATTTTAGCCAGTTCTTCTTCTAACATCATTTTTTGGTTTTGTTTAACTGTTAAGTGTGCACTATAAAAACCTACAATCCCTGATAATACAGCGAAATTTTGACGTAAAGATTTTAGATTAAATCCAGCTTGTAAAACTTTAAAATCAGAATCCTCATTTTCCTCCATGAAATATAAATAAACATTAAAAATAAGTAAACTTAAAATAAAAATTATTTTAAATAAAAATAGGAAAGATAAGTTAGGTATTTCAGGTAACATATTTAGTAAATTAGGTATCCATAAAGTAAATAATTGTGACATTTTGTTAATTTAATATTTGTCTGTATTCTTTGTTATTGGTCGGATCATTTCTCAACCCCTTTTATTGGTTATCATCTCCACTCCTACGGTCGGTCCGTATCCCCTCCGCACCCTTATGATAAAATTAAGGGACTCCTTATTTAGCATAGCATCCTGTCCACCCTGTCCACCCTATCCACCCTGTCCAGCCTGTCCACCCTGTCCCTCCTTACCCTCCTTACCCTCCTGACCCTAAAGAAAAGGCTGGATAGGATGCTAATTAAGTAGGCTCAGGATGGGTAGAGAAAGGGCCTTAGGATGCTAATTCAGGGGGGGGCTTCTCATAAGGGTGCGGAGCTAGGGGCAAGGAGAGAGGTGAAGGGTAGAATCAGAGACTTGAACTCTGAACATCGTCGCCACAAGACGTCATTTTACCAATTAAACTAATTTTACCTCTTTTAATATAACAGATCTTTTAATCATTTTGTTGTTATATTTTATCATTTACATTTACTTGTCTAGGTCAGTTATATTTTTACCATTATCCTATCCTAAAGGAAACCACTTTATCCTTTTTAATTGGACCAGTTAAATCCTAAATAACTCATAAAAATGTGACACCAAAATCCCTAATTATCTAAGGTGGTCCCATATTAAACCCTCTACCTTTACCTGCTCCAGCCCTTACTCTACCCTGTCCTTAGCCTGTCCTTTCCCTCCTTACCCTGTCCAGCCTAAAGGATAGGCTGGATAGGCTGGATAGGGTGGACAGGGTGGACAGGGTGGATAGGGTGGACAGGATGCTAATTAAGGAAAGGCCTGCCCTAGCCCTCCCCTAGCCCTTATGATGCTAAATAAGGCCCTTTACCTAGCCATCCTTACCCTAAAGGATGCTAAGGATGGGCAGTCGCTACGCAGGGTATAATGCTAATGGAAAGGGTAATATGTAGCAGGGATTAGTAAGCAAGGATAGAGAATAAAAATATAATCTAATCTAAAAGAGGCTAAGATATGATTTTTATTTCAATATTAACATTAATAGTGGCTAAGGCCCTACCATCACTTAATAATAATTTATCGTCTATTTATTTTACAAGAATATCATCTATAATATTCATATACGCCGGAGCATTATCTTTTAATTCTCTGTATATTCAGTCAATTGGATCGGGTATAGGTATATATAGCGGATTATTTCACGTAACCTTAGTATCGCAGTTAATGGAATTATTTCTGTTAATAATAGGATCTTTAATATTAATAGCTTGGCCTTTAATTAAAAAAGGTATTTCTAATAATAATATAAATTATTCTACCGATTATTCTTTAATAGTCTTATTTAGTACACTAGGAGCTTGTTTATTAGTGTCTACTGCAGATTTAGTTTCAATGTATTTAAGTATAGAATTACAATCTTTTGGTTTATATGTATTATCTACATTGTACAGAGATTCAGAATCTTCCACTTCTGCAGGATTAAAATATTTTTTATTAGGAGGTCTATCCTCTTGTTTAATATTATTAGGTTGCGGATTAATTTATGCTTTTACTGGTTTAACAAATTTTGAATCCATTTATAGTTTAATATCAGTATCTTCTATTAATTATATAATTCAAGGTTTCAGTTTAGGTTTAATATTAATAATAGTAGGATTTTTATTTAAAATAGCAGCAGCCCCATTACATAATTGGTCTCCAGATGTATATGATGAAACACCTACAATAGTGACAATATGGTTAACAATAATGCCTAAAATTTCCATCTTGATCTTATTATTAGAATTACACACACAAATAGGATTAATAGGAGGTTTAAATACTTTAAGTATAAGTACAAGTGGATACGCAGAATTATTACAAACAATAACAAGTATAAAAACAAGTAATCTAATACAAATAGAACACTTTTTCTCTTTAAATCTATTAGGATTAAATGGAAGTGAAAATTCAATATATCTACTACAAAATATATTACTTATAAGTTCTTTATTATCTTTAATAATAGGTACAGTAGTAGGATTAGCTCAAACTAGAATAAAAAGATTATTAGCCTATAGTACAATATCTCACATTGGATTTATATTATTAGCTTTAGCTATAAATACTGAACAATCTATAGATTCTCTACTATTTTATATAATTCAATATTCAATAACTAATTTGAATATCTTTTTAATAATTATAGCTTTAAGTTATATAATTAATCATTCTATCTCATCCCTAAGTCCTAGTGATACAATAGAAGAAGGAAAAAGTATGAATGTAAATAATAAAGGAAATGACATTACAGATATAAGATACATTTCTGAACTTAAAGGTCAATTTTTTGCAAATCCTTTACTAAGTTTAAGTTTATCCGTTTGTTTATTTTCTATGGCAGGAATACCTCCTCTAATGGGATTCTTTTCAAAACAGTTTGTATTATATTCAGCAGTTCAAAGTGGATACCATTTTATAGCTTTTGTAGCCATACTTGTTAGTGTAGTAAGTGCTTCTTATTACTTAAAAATAATAAAAGTACTTCATACTGAAAATACTTCTACTAGTGAAATAACAGATACTGTGGATAATTTAAATATAAATAAATTAAATGATGACACATTATTAAGTAATTTCCATAGTTTTTTAATTTCTACTTTAACTTTATCTATATTATTTTTTATTTTAAAACCTTCTTTAATCTTAAATAGTACGCAATTACTATCTTTATCTTTATTTAATTTTTAATGACTAATTTATTTTTTCTATTTATTTTTGTTCCTTTATTAGCTTTAATTTTACTTGCTTTAAATCTATTATTAGCACCACATAAACCAGATGAATCTAAAGTTTCTGCTTATGAATGTGGTTTCAGCCCTGTTTATGGACAAACTAGATCTACTTTCCAAATTCATTTTTACATAGTAGCTATGTTATTTTTAATTTTCGATCTGGAAATTTTACTACTTTTCCCTATTGCTGTAACTCTTTACCAAGTATCTACTTTTGGTTTTTCTATAGCCATTATATTCTTCATTATTTTAACGATAGGATTTGTATTAGAAATAGGTTCAGGTGCTATAGCTTTAACCAATTTTAATCAACCTAATAATCAAAGAAAATTGTAATCTTGTAAATAAAACCCCCCCTCTCTACAATACTACATCTTCATCATCAGCATCCCTCCTTTTCCTAAAGCTAAGGCTGGATACGCAGATAAATAAGGACCTACCTAGCCAATCTAGCCTATCCTTAGCCTGTCCTTTCCTTCCTTACCCTATCCTTTAGGGTGGATAGGGTGGATAGGGTGGACAGGGTGGACAGGGTGTTTATACAGGAGTAAGGAGAAAATCTCTATCCTTTACAGCTAGAACAAGATACTAGAACAAAGAGCTTGAGCAAGAGCAAGAAGTAAGAGAAAGAACTAGAGTCTGATAAAGAACACAAAAGTCTATCTCTCTACAATAGCATTAGAAGCAAAATATATACAATAGAAAGCAACTATTTACAAATAGTAATAGAAGCAACTCTCTAAAGCTACAATAATACTTATTGGAAATTATTATATATCTTATATAAGCTATAAGATATGAAACTATAGAATTTTTAAGAATGGGATTGTATAGGATAATTTCTTTATTGAATTCTTCTTATTTAATTAATTAATTATTATTATGGATCAAAATTTCAATCTTATTGAAAAACAATATAATGCAAAGATTACTATTACGCATATTTTTAAATATGTTTCTATTTCTATCCCGAAGGGTACCACATTAACAGAACAGATTAGGGAGGATATTAATAAATATACACAAGAAATAAAGAATCAAAGTTTTTCAGCAGTAAGCTTAGAAGAGCAAACACAAATAGTAGATGAGTTAGACAAGTTTAGATACACGATTAATCTACTAAATGAAAGACATGAATATGTTGAAAGGATGCATAAATTTATAGAATTTAGTATTATAAATAATATATTTGATAGTAAATGGAACGCATTCAAAAATAAATTTTCTGATTTAAATATAAAAACAAATATTACAGAGATATCATTAGAGGATACTAAACAAATTAGTCAAATTATTGATGAAAATCAAACTCAAATAGGTTACATACTTATCCTAAAGGATCGAGAGGAAAAAGGTATTCTAGGTGATTGTGGAGAAAAATCTGTGAATCCAGTTATTGAAGAAAGTATTGGTATATTTAAAAATAATCCTAAATTTTCATTAGAAAAATATCATGTCAGTGGTGCATTAGGATTAACTTCAATGTGTTTAATATATAAAGGTGTAGTAAAAACATATGAATATAATGTATTTAAAAATGTACCTTATTTTGCGAGTGAAAAGCATCGAATTGAATATCTGCGGATGAAATCTAAAGCGGTGAAAAATTTTATGATTTTAGGTGCTCCAATTATAACTGCAGCGATATTTTATGGTAAAAATGTAGCTTTACCTTTGAATATCCACGACTCTTTAGATATAAATATTAGTGAACAACCTATAACAAATTTAAAGCCTAATACGGAATTAAATCAAGTAAATGTTTTAACTAGTGGATTAGGTTTTTTTAGTATTATTAAAAATAAAATACCTAAATGGTTAAGTACTACTATTAAAATAGTCATCTCTATTTTGTTTTTAAATTATTTAATGGATTATGTAGGAGCTAATTCAACATTAAATGTCATTAATACACCGAATTTCAAATTAATTATATTTATGTTAGGTGTATGCTCTTCTTTATTTTTAATTATATCTAATATATTAAATCTATATTTATTTTATATGTTTTCTAAAGATAAAATAAAAATTTCTGAATATTTACCTCAATTTATTTTAGATTGGTTAAATCAAATTAAGAATATTAGTAAAGCAGAAGAAAAAGGAATTTTTATTCAATTCTACTTAACAAACATATTAGTATATTTATTTATTTTAATATTATGTATCTTTATGTTGAATACTTAAAAATTTTGTTTGTTTAAATAATCATTAATTATAAACCTTAATCTTAAACATTAATCATAAAAATTAAACTTAAATACTATTCTTAAACCCCCCCCCCCTCACTCCACTACTACATCTACCTCCTCCGCTACGCTTCCCTAAAGGTCCCGCGCTCCGCACCCTAAAGGTCCCGCGCTCCGCAGAAAAAGAAGTAATCTAGCGCTACCTCTACAAGGCTAAAGGATCAGCACCCGGCCTAGCCTCCCTTAACCTTACCTTTAGGGTAAGGACAAGGGAGGAGAGAAGGAGATGGTTATAAGGGTGCGGAACCTAGCCTAAAGCTTGGTAAGGGGGTGGTATGATACGGAGCCGGAGCCAAGTTAACTTTTTTTTTAAGTTGGTTTAGCTGTTTGTTAAAATACCAAATTAGTAAAATAGATACTAACAAAAAAAATATACTATAAAAGTATCGATGACAATATTGT